GTTATTCGCCTTAAAGGCTACGCTTACCTTCTGTAGCAATAGGCTCCACCTTCAAAGCATATGTTTAAGTTGCATCATTCCGAATTCCTCTTCCGCGAATCAACTAAAAGAGAATTTATTTCCCGCTCTTAGGTTTAGGATTTCTCTTGACTTTATCTAGTAGCTAGTTTAGAGTTCCTCTCCTAACTGCTAGCTGGTAGCTCTTCTTTCCTAGTAGCTCGGTTCTTAGGTAGCTTCCTATCCTATTAGCTATTAGCTCGTAGCTCTCTTCTTGTAGCTAGGTAGCTAGGTTCTTAGGTAGCTTCCTATCCGACTAGTAGGAAGCTAGTAGTCTATTAAAGAAAGAAAATAGATAGAGCGTCAAGCGCAACCGATATCATCTATCATCCGCTCTTTCCTTCGTATCTGACTAGCTAGGCTGTTCCTAGTAGCTAGGTAGTTCCCAGTAGCTAGTAGCTCTCTTCTTGGATGGCTGTCTTAATGCAACCGATATCATCAGCTGCACTTATCCGCTCTTTTCTCCGGTGTTAGGTTGTAGCTCTCTTCTTTCCTTTGGTAGTGGATCTTGCTGTTAGACGAAGAGCGGAGTGGAGCAAGGACATGAGATTAGTTACCCTGCGCTATTCCTAAATAAGGCTACGGAACGTAGTGAGCGCTTCCCAGTTGTGGAGCGGGAAGGTAGCTCTTTCCCTGCTAGTGAACTAAGTGCTGTTCTTAAGTCCCTTCTAATCTTCTTTTCTGCGCTAGTTGCTAAAGGTTATAACACGAGAAGACAGGTAAGAATGGATTCTATCTTCCTCTTGTCTTGCTTGAAGGAAATACCCAGCTAGGACAGGTTAGAATGTATTAGATGGGCTGCTGCTAGGCCAAGAGCGTAGGAGCGGAGCGAATTAGCTTTCTCTTTCCTGTAGTGTTTAAACCTCTTGTTTAGTGCAGTTGTATGTGTGAAGGCTAGGTTCTTGAATGGTTTACCTGAGGTTTTTCTTACTGTAGCTAGGGGGATGTAAGAGCGGAGCGAATCTCCCGCTTTAAGGAATTCTGAAACCTATAGACGTTATTAACTAACTCTAAAAGAAGAATACCTGAAGGAGAGTGCAGCTCTGATCGTAGACCACCCTCCTAGCTAGAGGGAGGAGCCTAAGGTCGTTTCCTGTAGTTCTCTCTTTCCTGGCTTTATAGTAGCTAAAGTTTCCTTACTCTTCTGTTAGTGGGATAAGGCCTCCCAGCTTCTTGTTTTCAGTTGGCGAACTTGCCTTTATAGGCTATCCAATTGAAGTCTTAAAACCTCCTGTAGTAAGGGATTGTAATAGGGAACTAGCATGAGTAGGGTTAGCTCCTCTTTGATAAGTCCTTGAGTCCAATGAAAGCTTAAAATGAGAGTTAGAAGGCTTAGACTCCTGGATCTAATCTCTGCTTGTTGTTGAAGGACTTCTTCCCTTCTTTCTTCCTCAACCTAGGATAGATCAGCAGTGTCAACCTATTATGCATTGCAGCTTATCCGCTGCAGCTCTTAGGTCTTGGTAGCTAGTGGGAATGTAGGATAGCTCAAGTAAGTAATAGCTTAGACAATTAGTAGGGCACCAGTGCCTCTGATAAGAGAAAATAGGTCCACATGATCAACCGAAATTTCTATGGCCATTCTCTGCCCGAGCAAATGATGCTTTCAGGAAGGACGAATACAAGGTTTTTTTCCCTACCTATCCCCTATCAAGGAAGGACATGAACAAGATGGGATAAGCGCATCGGAGAAGGAATAGGTTGCAGCTTTTGTTGGTCCTACCTAGTAGCTAGATGCTTTAGTAGCTAGCTGGTTTGGGAAGGAAGGACAGGTAAGAATGGTATTATATCCCTCATTTCTTGTTTTTCCTCTTGCTAGGTGATGAGAGTTTGACCTCTAGAAAGAAGACTTTCTCCCTTAATGTGCTGGTAGTGGCATAAGGTGAGTGCTCTGATCTACGACCGCCTTCCTGTCTATAGGTTTAGAGGAAGCTAGGGGATATTCTAACCAATAGGATCTGGCTGCTGGTAGATAGTACAATAATATATTTCCTGCTCTTAGGATGTAGCTTCATTTCCTTACCTGCACTGGTAGCTTCATAAGTCCTCCCCGTCTAGGTGCGGAGTTCATCCTAGCAACGAGCTTGTGCCATCTTCTCTTGTTCAATGCTCCAAGCTGAATTAGAAAACCAATGACAGAGAGGACTAAGCTGACAGCAGTGCCAGGTGATCCCTTTCCTTTAGGTCAGGTCTTCCTCCAAAATAAAGAGCCTCGAGCCAATAAAGACTGAGGAGATTGACTCAAGAACAAATTTCATTAGGAGCTCCATTGTAGAATTCAGACCTAACCATTAATCGAGAAGCGATGGGAACGACGGAACCTGTGAATGCAGAATCTTCTATTGAAAACGAATCCTAATGATTCATTGGGTGGGATGGCGGAACGAACCAGGGACCAATTCATTTATTCTGATAGGTCATGGGCTAACCCTACAACTGAAATAGATATTGAAAGGGTCAATATTCGCCCGCGAAAGCTTGATTTTATTTGATTGCTAAATTGGCCTTTACGATAGACAAAACAAAATAAAGATTCGTTATAACGCGAAATTCTCTATAAAGATTTTATATAAATAGAAAGATATGTTTAGTTATATATCCAAACAAGATATCAAAATTCCTAATAGATTAGATGAAATCTCAAAGAATCCCATGATTCAGTGTATTATTCATTAAATACATGTATATCTTAATGAAAGATTTGTGAATCCTTTCATTCGCGAGGAGCTGGATGAGAAGAAACTCTCATGTCCGGTTCTGTAGTAGAGATGGAATTGAGAAACAACCATCAACTATAACCCCAAAAGAACCAGATTCCGTAAACAACATAGAGGAAGAATGGAGGGAATATCTTCTAGAGCTAAGATTCTTTGTTTCGGTAGATATGCTCTTCAGGCACTTGAACCCACTTGGATCATATCTAGACAAATAGAAGCAGAGCGACGAGCATTGAGCTTAGAGTCAGAAGAGAAAACTGATGTGACCCGTGTGACAGATGAAGAAGAAGAAAAGCTTGATTGATAAGGGGCGCGATAGCAGCCTTACGGAACGACTTGATCAAAGTGATAAAGGAAAAACACACTCTCTCTATACTATAAACCTTCTGCACAACACACGAACGGTGCCGTTACAAAACAAGAACCAGACGAAACATAGAGTATGCTACTTACCAAACTGTGGTAGAGGAGGCCTTCGAATCGAAATACAACAGTCAGAGATAACCAATAAGGAAACCTACTCAAGTTTACCCGGCTAGGGAGTGAATCTTTATATAATCACATTGACCCATTAGAAGCGGGAAGCTATACCATCGGTTACAAAGGAAGGAGGGACACCAACAAGAGATCTCTTTCTTGTTCCTATGCCGGACCAGCCAACAAAGGAATCTATGAAGTACGTGATCCCAGATCCGGATATTCAATACCACCAGCCATCTCGCCTTTCTGATTATTATTATCAAGAACATTGGCTTCTTCCTCATTTATAGCAGCATTAACTCGTTGCACTTCATGGTCATCCAGACTAGGCGCAACCGAAAACCCCCCAATCACACGCTGTTCTTGATTTTGTGTTTTGATCTGTTTGTGTGACTGGTTTTACACTCTCAGCAGCTTTCGAAGTCTCACCCTGGCCTGCAACTGCTTTCTCCTTGGCTCCATTAGGGTTCGTAGTATCATCCTGCAAAGGTTCTTTGCCTTTATTTTATTTAGAACAGGGCTGGCCTTGCATTCATCTAGGCTGTGGCCTCTCATACGACAGAAGGAGCAAGACTTCGGGGGATTCTCGTAAATGATTCGTTGCCAGCGCCCAAACTTTCCCATCCCCAGCCAAATACGATTGGGCATATCCTTCAAGAGATCAACCAATACGCATACTCTAGCAACACTAGGCCTTGTAAGATTTTTGATTGGGGCGTCCTGTGTTCGTATTAAATCAGAACTCAGCCGGAACCTCAATACTGTGTAGTACCCGAATCTTTCTTACACGACGTCATTTGGTCTAGTTTAGTGATAGAGGTAGGTCAGCTTGATCAGGAGGGGACCGGCTTTTTATGCGACAAAAGCCTTGTGTCGCAGAATGAACCGAGACTCCTTCTATGCCTATTTCCCTCGGAGATAGACACATTCTTGTACTAATACAAAGAAGGGGGCCAAAAAGAGAACTTCTACTTATTGGGACGGGAGGCCCCACTCTATTTATCTTTATGCCTGGCCGCAGGAAGAGCGAACTAGTCTCTTAGACAATTAGTAGGGCACCCTAGTCTTTCCTGTAGGAACAATAAATAGCCGACTAGTCTGTTACACAATCTTATGGTATATCTGGTTTCTTTCCTTTATGCTCGTATCGCTTAACTCCAGCAACATCAACTCATCCCCCGCCCAACTCTTACACAATCAGTTGTGGAGGACTCAGATAGGTCCCCCTCTTCTGTATATTCTAAGTAACTCGGAGATAGAGCTAGTATTGGACCACGACCTTGACTTGAATTTGACAAAACTAACCTCACATAGATTTATTGCAAGAAATCGATACAAGACATTCCTACGCGGGAGATAGCCCAAGAGAGTAGATTTGCACGTGGAATAAATCCATATAATAGTATGGCATAATCTATGATTCAGATACTCAAAAAATTACCAGACAACCTGGAGGCACTTATCTCACCTTGAAATAAAGGAAGGTGGGCCGATATGGAAATCCTAACAAAACCAAACGCACGCCTACTCTCTTATTTAGAACCAGCAAGGCGCTTTGCCTTACCTATGATGCGGAGATAGAAGGCTACTTCCCTGCCCTGAGAGGAGGTATCGGAGACAAAGACTCGAAAAAAGCCTCCCTTTGTCCCACTTCTTAAATCTAGTGTAAATATCCCCCTCTCCATGAGTGGAAATGCACTCGATCTGTCCATCCTCATACATTGTTCTAGTAAGGCAGCGCTTTCAGGCTAGTATGATGTTTCGGTACATTCTTCCTAGACAGGTTTTCATACCTTAGATGCCCCTTACTAGTACTTGATTTGACGTGACAGGCCTCACACTGACGAGTCTTCGGCTATAGAGAAGGCCATTGAATAGATAGACTGAGATCTGATCAGAGGATGCTTCTCCACGGAACGGATAGGCAAAAAATGGCTTACTCACCGCAGTCTTTCCTTCAAAAGGAGCGAACCCTTTCCCAAACTATGGATAACACGGGACAACCAGACAGAGGGGAGCGGCATTCTCGGGCTACCCCTGCCTTTTGGATAAGCGTACCAGTAGCGGCGTCACAGTCTCCGGCCTCGGTTCCCAGAAGAAAACTACCCTCGATCTCAACACCTTTTTTTTTAATAAGGACTCCGCTGAGAAGGATTCTCGTGTCAACTATTATGTTCAAAGACAGGCCTCAAACTGACGATTATTCTCGATTGAAATTCCCATAGATAGAATAGAAATTAGGCCATCTCCTCAGAGGCGGCTTTGCCCCTTTTCAGTAGGGGTCTTTGCCTATTCTCATCTGAGATAGCGTCTCATGACACCCATACCAAAATAAGTCGTTGACCCAGCTACGATCAGCACTTCCCGCAGAATGAGAAAAGGGCATCCCGAAGAGTCTTTATTTTATTTTAAAATAGGGGTTGGAACCATAAAGAGTAGCATTCTAATTTATGAGTTGGCCCCTAATAGCCCCGCTTCCAGCATGACATTGAAATAAGGGTACTCTCGACTTTACACATTCATTCCTTCATCTCTTCGGGCGGACTCTTGAGATTTCCTCCCAAACCACGAAAGGCGTTGAAAGATAAGAGCCCTACTTTCTTGATCCGGAATCCCCTCTTAGGTTAGGCATTGGGGGCCTCCAAAGAAAGACACTCAATCCTGTACAAAACTTAAACGTCCCATTATCAGCGTCCCATTCTACGCAATTCAATCCTTTCCCAAAAGGGAGGACGCACCTCTGGTGTACCAGTTATCGTGCCCACGGTAAACGCTGGGTAGCCAAGTGCGGAGCGGATAACTGCTGAAAGCATCTAAGTAGTAAGCCCACTAAAGTGAATATTAAAGAAAGATTTTATTTCATGTTGATCTCTCCCCGTTCTACCGTCCAAAACAGGCCGTATGGAGTATAGCCAAGTAGGGAAAATAGAAGCACTAGAATAGAGGAACAACAGAGTATAAGAACCGTATCGAACGTTAATCTATCTATAGTCCTCTCCTACGGTAGTATGATAAAAGAAAGAGAACTACAACTACTGGGAGAGGAACTCAAAAAAAAGCAACTAGAGGAATTCTTAAACCTATAGACCTTGTTAACGAGCTAACCTAACTAATTGAATCTCTTCCCTAGGTAGTTTGTAGTGGGCATTCCTATCTGACCGAGTTCCTAGTAGGAAGCTAGGCTATTGAACTAACAGAAGATAAGCGAAGCAGATTATATGCATCGTACCATCTTCTTCTTTTTATCTAACATCGTCCGGTAGTTCCCTTTAGTATGTTTGTAAGAAGCTAGGACATCTAAGAACGAATTAGCTCTTTCAAGCCCGGTTTCTAGAAGAGAAAGCCAGATGGTAATAGCTGATTGTCAGTATGAGTGTCAGAAAGCTTACGATGCTGTATTGCTGCCTGCTCGAATTAACATCCCTCTAGTAGTTTCCTCATTCCTGTGTTTGTTCTCTTCTGTTCTGAGAGAGAGTGGCTCTAATGGCATTTATGTTTTGTCCAAAGGCCAGTTCAAGCTCTCAGATATAGGCTTTTTTTCCTGTAACCCCTTCGATATGAGTCCCTTATTTCGTCCTTAGGAGCGAATCTCTTCTTGAAAGCCTTCTTTTCTTCCCTTCTTCCTCAACCTAGGATAGATCAATTGACTGTGTAAGCTCTCTAAGGTAGCTATCTATCTTTAATGAGGTTCCTAGGGCGCGTAGATCAAAGCTTAGTGGAGAGACCATACATAGGAAAGTTACAAAGACAGGTTATCAACAGGGGTCGATGGCAGGTTCGATTACGGAGAAGTCAATAATCAATGATTATGCGGAGGGTCCAGCAGTCACTAATAAGCCAAGCAGAAGGGTCAAGCCTATTTGAATTTGTTATTGGAAAATGAGGAGGAAGACATCTATCATGGGGGGGCAATCCTCAAATACGTACTTTGACCTGACGGCTTACCGTTCTTAGCTTCTGATGGGAATTCCAAGTCGTATTGTCCATCGGAAACATCAATCATAAGATTAGCCAGTCAGAAAGTCTTCGCTCTTACAAAGACTCATTAGCACGCCAGTCAGTCAGCTTGACCAAGAAGACCCCAAAAGGCACACAATAAGGAAAGGAAGATCACGTATCGATCCATTTATGTTCTGCTACACCCGAGACATTGCATTGGTAAATCCATAGTACGAGGACAGATCTAACATACGAAAATAGCCCTTGTTGGAAAGGCTCTTCCCGGTTATGGTTGATGATTCATAATGATGACTTATAGTAAGAAGCAGATGTGGTGCAGGAGACAGGGGAACAAAGGTAAACAGAGGTGATACCTCATGTGTCTTGCCCTCATCACCATCGCGAAGGTAGGAATAATAAAAAAGGGAATCACCGGACATGCTAGGATTGTGTTTAACAAGACAACTACACTGAGTTGACAAAGGAAAGATAGAACGGAAAGAATTTTTATCCTGGAGATGGTACAGATCATACATCCTCTATTCTATTTTATTGTGAGTGAGTGGGACATTCTAATCTTTCTTTGAGTTATACCCGGACTAGACTGACTCAGGAATTTGACTAGCTATCTAGAGGGAAGGAATCACTCTACTACTTACTAAAGGAAAAGAGAGCTGATTATCGAGACATCCAATAAAACTTTGTAGTTATCTCATCTTATTGGGAGAAGGCATATCAAGATGGCCTTGGTCTTCTGAGGATCAACACTAATGCCAACTCGACGAAGAATTCACCCGAGAAACTTCCCTACAGTGACTCCAAAAGCACACTTCGCTGGATTCATGCAAAAGGGATTTGAAGAAAACAGCCTACACTGACGGGGGTGGATCACTTGACGACAGGAAGTCTACTACTGGGTACTGTGTCTTTATGGGAACAAATTGTAACTAGTGGAAAAGCAAGAAGCGAAGGCGATCAGCTCATTCACAATTGGTAGACGTTCCTTAGTTTCCTCAGTGAGCGGGAGCTGTGTATTAGAAGATTGAACCATTTGGTACGTAAGAGCTCTATTCTCCGTGACATTGGCAAGGGCTGAAGTGACTATGTGATCACGGCTTCCTACACAGCATTCATCCAGACAAGGCCATTAGCTTCTGGTGTAGATAAATTTTTCTTTTGATGGAGGGTGAAAAAACGTCTATACCATATCTCAAAAGAGGAGAAGCAGACTGATCGATACCATATCTCAATGACGGAAGCAGTTCCTCTACTACACCGAATCCGCCGATTCTAAGTAATGGGGAAGAGCCCCGTTCAACCGGATTCTATATCAAACTGAGAATGGATATTGGATCGTTGAGGTTCACTCCGTCCTGCCTCTCCTCCTTGCCAGTTGAGCTACTTCCAATTTGAGGGACCTCTCTTTTGTTTTTCAAATGAAAGGGATAGAAGCTATCTAGAAAGCTAAGGATAGGACCAGACTAGCTCCTTTACTTTGAATGAGGTCTAGCGGCCTCTTTAAGCGCTTTATAAGAAAAATGTGATCTAATCTATTCTCAATCTAGGGGTTGAGTTGTATCGCTACCGTTCTAGATGAAAAAGACCAAGTTAGTATAACATTCGATGCTGACCTAAGGCCTAGTCATCACCAAGACTCAGACCGAGATAGGAAGATATCCTGAAAGATTAGATCCTACTCCCTAAGTAGATTCATTAAGTGAATATGGTTGCTCGTAGAGCGAACAGACCTGGAGCCCTTCTCTCCTGATGCAAGACAGCTGTTCAGAACTCCCTCCTTCTTCATTCTTAACAACAAGCCGCTTTACAGGTCGAAAAGCAGACTATGCATCTCTTTTGAGAGACCTTCTTAACCTACTGAGTAAGGCGAGAGCACTTCTCGAGAAGCTTTTGTTGTTGAGTACACGTTAAACGCCTTGTCCAGTATGACATTTCCTGTCGCTTACGTTACGTAGAAGTTGGATAGCTATGGTGCCTATGAGCCGAAAAGCCTCCTTATTAAGAAAGAATCAAGCACTACTCCCATACCAATCAAGCTGCCAACACACCTACATGATCACCAATCTGAAGCAAAAGACTAAGATAATAGAGGACAGGACTCCACTCCTTTGAGTTAAAAGCGAAGGGAGGAAAGCATTATTCAAAGATGATGCCCTCCTCTTTCGCCATTCTTTCTACGTGAAAAAACAACCCTACTAAGGAAAGGATGGGATATAGCTCTGGATCTACGTCCCCTTTAGTATTGGTCCTGCCTATTTGAAAGCAGTACTTTTGATAGTGGGGTTACGGGAGGGTCCTTTTCCTCTGCTTTTGTCGAATGAAGCCTGTAGCACTGGACTTGCTTAGCTTCTAAAAGATATGAGGTTAGGATTGAGACTACGATCCCCACTCTCTTAATCCCTTGCTTCTTACCGTTGTTAATGAATTTATATTCGGGAAGAATAATTCAGAAAGAATAGAATACCTGATTGGTTCTACTTTAGGGGCAAGAAGAGGAATATGAAAGTTCTCCCATAATGTGCATATTAGGTAAAGAAGTTCCTTGCCTGACTAATATATGAATTATTTTATTCTTCAAAGTCAGGACTCTTTTTTCCCACATTCATGAAATCCAAACGCGGAAGTCACTCATGTATGTATAGTGTATACGAGAACTCTTATAAGTTTTGGTTCTAGTTGAGGAGTGGTCTTCCGCTTTTTATTATATAAGTAGTAGGCACTTTTTTCACCTTTACTTAAGGCAAGCCATCAATCTGACTTTTTCTGACATGATCGTAAGCAGGGCATCCAAAGACCCTTAAAAAACTGTCATTTGCAGGCTCTCCTGACCACTTTTCAATAGGAGGAGTGCACTCTATCTATATCTATCGCCGTTGATGGTGATCTGTTCTCACAAGATAGCCTGCCGTGTTCACCGCCTCAGCCCAAAACTCTCTACCCACATTGGATAACATGCATCTAGCCTTTTACAACACGGTCCAGTTCATACGTTCTGCTATCCCATTCTGTTGCGGCGTATTTCTTACTGTAAAGTGTCTGGCAATACCAGTTTTCTCACAGAACTCTTGGAGTGGTACACAGGTGTATTCACCCCCATTGTAGGTTCTCAACCGCTTAACCTTTCTCCCAGTCTGATTTGTGAAAGTAGTACTTGAGACACTTATCTTGAAGATTTTATACACCTCATCCTTACTCTTCATCATGTATAAACACACACAAATATAGAGTCATCATCAATGAAGGAAACAAAATACCTTGCTCCACCCTTCGATGGAACCTTTGACGGACCCCACACATACGAATGGATGTAAGAAAGAGTGCCCTTGGTCTTGTGAACTGCTGTATGGAATTTCACCCTGCTGTTTTCCGAAAACACTATGCTCCCAGAAAGAAAGATTTCCAGTTTTCCACCCCTTTTAGAAAACCTTGCTTGCTCAACTCTGTTCTGTCATTCCTCTCTCACTCATGTGCCCAAGACGCATATGCCATAACTGCGTAGAGGATAAACCACTGGCAGCCGATGTAGACACTGCTGCACCACCTGTCACAGTATTCCCGGATAGAATGTATAGGGTTCCAACCCTGTTGGCTTTCATCACAACCAGAGAACCCCTCCCAACTTTGTGGCAGGCCATATTATTACCCATTAAAACAGAGCCACCATTTTACGGAAATAAACCAATCCCGATTGGGACACATATGGTAGGAGCACCCGGAATCAAGTATCCATGCATTCTGAGAGAGTATGCTTCTGAAACCACTGAACGCAGCACGTTCCCCACCCGAACACCCTACTGGCGAGATAGTAGATATCGGAGCTAGGATCGGAGTACGGTAAGGTGAGCTTCAAGCCGCTTTCCTTATCTGAAATGGATTTGGCTCCCATCCCCGAACCTACGTCTGTATATCTTATTATATTCCCTATAGTACATATGTACTATAGATCCTCACGAGGGCTGGCTCTGCATTGTTTATTCTCACTTTTTGCCAGGTACGATACTATAACAACTTAGTTTATTCGAAAGTACTGAATCATCCCCAACCAAATAGTACGGTCAGGGCAGGCATATGCCAAATGCCCTTGCTTCATCGTCAGATAGACGACTAGATAGATCCGCGTGTCTTCTTTCATCATATCTTGCAGAGGTAGTCCTTAGCCTCCTGCGCCTAGTTTTCCTCTCCTATCTTAAGAACATAATATTTCCTCAATAATATGACCTCACCTCACGCTTCTGTAGGGCGCCTTTGAAAGTAGCTCACGTATCTTTTTCCTTTTCCCTACCTGAGTCCCTGGGTCTTCATTCACTCTCTCTTTTAGCGACTGGCTTGTGCTTCTTTCTTTGCCTTTGCCCCTTTATTGGTGATGCTTTAGCCTCCCCTACTCCCTGTAATGTAAGGGCTCTCTCAAAAGCAGCCATAATGTAATGGCATAACGAAACGTAGTGTCCAGTTTTCCCCTCTATTAGCTCCATATTTTCATTTCGAAGGAAGCTGATGAAGACAGGACGAATCATTGTGAGGGAGAGACAAGCAAAGAAGAGAGTGCTTCACCACTTCAAAGAAAGGTTTCGCTTTCGCTTGCAGTGTGATACAGTCACTGATGAATGTGCCTTAGTTTTTCAGTTCAGCTACGACTTGCTTCTTCCTATAAATATGATGCCCATTCTGCGGATCAAACAACAAGACCTGACTGAGCCATTGATTGAGCACCAGAGCCACAACGAGTCACCACACGACCAGCATGGCGCCCTTTTTTGCGCTTCTGACTAAGGGAGACTCATAGCAAGAGTTATACATCTATTAGATCAAAAAAAGATCCAGGCAGTCCACGCCAATGTTTTTTTCTCATCTATCTACGACTTCAATACGACAGCACAGCCACCATATTACACACTAGTCTATCAGCAACTACACTTAAGGCCAGGCACCCCCTACCGTTATGGCACCACATTTTAGTCTTTTTTTCCACGGCACGCTTGGATAGGAAAAGCATCAATCCAGTCAACTTCACCAGAAGTAGGTCCCCAGACGGTCAAGCAGCCTACAACACATGCACGTTTTGGACAGCAACACAGGAGGCTAGGTAGCAAAGCAACCAAGGCGTGACCTCAGTGAATTCAGCCAGAGGCAAGCGTCAGCGAAGAACTTCCTCGAAATATTTTTTAGTTTTGTTGAAAAGAAGAGCAAGTCATTTACTTTTTACTTTTCTCCTTGCATCGCAAGGCGCATTATATCGAGTTCCTTATCGATTTCGTCTCCTTACGTCGTGAGGCGCATAAGACATAATTCCCGAAGCGCCCCTGTTATATATAACAACTCCTTACTAAGCAAGACGACTCCATCTCCTGACAGATGAGATTGAATTCAAGCCAAACAAAGGAAAGTACCCTCCCATTACCCACTTTGGACCGGATGAAAGGTCTCGATCATTTACATGGTCCCTCAAGCAATTTCCTCCAATTCCGGGAACAGTCATTGGGAACGGGGATGCCCCGCACACTCCTACCTTTCAAGAGGTCACTTTTAATTCAGGAAGTCCAGCTTAAGAGATAATATGTGTGAGTTAGAGGCAATGTTCCACAAATGTCTGGTAATAGCCGCCTTATTCCAATCATGAACTCTCTTGAGGCCAAGCCCTCCTTCCTCTCTCGGGAGGCAGACAGGGACTGACAGAAGAATGGTTTAAGGTAACTTAAGCATCTCCTCGAAGGCCATCCTTTCAAGGTAGATGTAAAAAGAGCGGTTCTTCCATCACCTACGGAATTTGGTCCGCGCCCGGGTAGACGTTTCATGACCGCCATGCTGGACCCTTCATGTAGAGCGGCTTCTTAGGTTGGAAGCCCAGTGACAGCTAGCAATAAAGAAAGAACGACGATATATAGTTAAAGCAAAGCACAAAACATAACAAAAAAAAAGATAGAGTGACTCCTCGTATAAGCTATAATTCCTTGAGTTTAGAGCGGGCAACAAGCCCTTTTTTTTTAGTTAGTAGGGTACTCAATCCCGGTTAGCAACCTCTATCCAGCCCTAGATTTTGCTTAAGACTTTGTTGGATTTGAAACTACAGCCTCAGCCCTTGCTCCACCAGCTATAGATTGGCTAGCTGTCTCCACCTCTGATCACCATCTGTTTTGACTCGTTCGTTACCTAGTGATGAGCTTGACTGGTGCTCTAAGACGAATGCGGTCCGATCTGGCAAAGAACCAGTACCAGTAGTAGCTCCCTCCATACCAATAGCATTACCAGAGCTAATCCTTTATCCAGTTTTAGAAGGAAGAAGGAGTTGACTAAGTTACAGTTCCTTAAGGATAACCAGTATAGACCACATCTTTCTATCCACGAGCGAAATACCTGGAGCGAGTTCATTGCAGATACGAGGGTGACAGTAGGAGTCCCAACAGTAGGATATCAAAGTACAGATCCTATAGAAGCCGACGGTATAAGCATAGCCGATTGCGCACACTCACGAACGAGCGACTCGCCAGATTTGAACTGACCTAGGCTAATCGTATCAAAATCTTGCCTTCTTCCATTAGGTTACGCAGTTCGGTTTTTTATTAAAGTCTTCTCTACTTCTGCGGGCTTCAAGGCCAAAGGCTGACTTTCCCCTCTCCCCCCCAAAAAATTGTATAAGCTGCGTCTATCGTTTATTTTGGATTGAATTGATACTGAGTAAGGTCTGCATCCTTTTTTCCTATAAATATCAGTCAATATTAGTTAGTTTTGTTCCTTAATGGGTTTGTCCGATGGATTGTGTCTCTTCAAAGATCAAAACGAATACCATCTTTTGAGACAGATTCCGCAAGAGCCAGACTGATAACGATTGATGCTACAAAGACAGACAATGCTTTTACCCTATTCTTTTTATCTAAGGCGAGTGGATCAAAGGATTGCTGGGATTCAAGTAGTTCTTTTGCCGCTCGCCCGGGTGAGAAATGAAGTAGGAAGGAATCACGGGATCGTGGCACTGGCAGTTCAAGCAGGAGATCGAATCAACCGGCTACGGATAGGACATCGCGATCATCACTAGCGGGCGAGGTAGGATCGGAGGATGAATCATTTTCCAACCCGCGGGGACACGAGAAGTGGGATCGGACCGGTACTCAATATACGCCATTACTCGTTGCTTTTCTCTCAGTCCAGTGAGGCTTCCCACGTGTTCGCGACCGGCTTGGTTGCTTCTTTCTCAGTTCAAGTTCCAGGTTTCGTATTAGTAAACCAGTCTCACTCAATCACTGGGGCAACCCCAAGAGATGCCGATGAAAGAGCCTACCGCGGATACGGAAGGAAGGTATGGAGATTGTGCTGCTAGAACCAAGGTGCGTAGCCCCGAACCAAAGCCGAATAACTCCCTATTCTACCATCGTCCCCCAATACAGCGGATACACCCAGTCGTACAAACTCTAAGGTTGCGGTTTCCCCTGGAATTGCTTCAAGCTTAAAATGGTTGGATATTGGTTCAAATCAATCTCCCCTTTCTTCCGGTAAAGAAGCCCCATTATACCACGTCTGCTCTAATCGGATTTCCCTTTGATTCCCCAACTGAGAGCACAAGGTTGCTTTGGTTCGTAGCGCAATCAAGCAAGTCGCAAAGCGGTCAGCGATAGGGGAGGTGCTACTTACTATAAGGCTTGGTTCTTCCTTCTGCTGCGCTCCTACTCAAGACCCCCGAGTGGGTGAGTAAGCCTCGTACTTTTTATACTCCAGTAGTCGCCCCTTCACTTCGACTTCGTTTCGGTGCTCGCTATTTTACTGGTCCGGGTCTGTCTGCTCAGAGGAAGCCTAGGACTAATACCCACATAGCTCCTTCGACTGAAGGGAATGCTTTCAACCGGTTTACTCGCTTCTGCAACTGCCGCTGTCGCTGTGGGAGTAGCTCGCTGCGCACCTTGTCCATCTCCTGAAACTGGTTCAAGCTTTCGGGCAGTAACTGACGCAACCTGACCTTCGGACTACTCCTGGACGGTAAAAAAGACCTCCTGGTGATCCGGGCAGTCAGCTCTACTCTTGCATCTAGCAAAACACTCCCGAACTTTCTTAACTTCAGTCTATCTTTCTCAAACTAGCTCAAACCTATTATCCGGAACCTAGCAAGGAAGTAATTCAGAAAGACCGAGTGTGTGGTTGCCCACATGAGGAATGCTTACCGATTAGTAGATTAGAAGCATAGTCCTGACTTTCCTGAAAGCTTAGTTGAAAGCTTAGTAAGGAAGTCAACTGATTGACCTAACCCTTCTCTTCTTCCCGGAACGAAGCGGTTCGGATAGTGGAATTCAATTCGCAAGGACACAGAGGGCCCTAAGATCGTAAGATTGGTATCCCATGCATCTAAGCCCATTTCATTCTTCTGAGAGCAGAAAGAGTCTCTACAGTTGGTTCGAATCAAAGAAATACCCGGTCAGTCTAACTTGAGCTTCGACGGGTATGGTGTTGCAGTCGTTTTCTAGCGCTCCGCCACCCCTTTAGATTAGTAGGGGGCTTTTAATCCAGATCGTGAGAAAGGATCTGTTGACCGGGCGGAGAATGGTGGGAATGCCTCTTATTCGAGGTGCCTAAAGGGACCAGAGGACCGACGTTACCTTTCATCATTCGGGCTCGAAAATTCTTTCGGATCTCTAGAAAGATACGGATTTTAGGATCCTCTATATCATATAGGGTGAAACGAGGCTGTATAATACCAATACCTTAGATTAACCAAAGAGGCACGGAAAGCTAGAGCATCCTTTTTCTTTATTAGACCGCTGTAAGTCCACTTAAGGCCCAGTCCGATACGAAGGAACCAAGCCATTCGAGATCTGTCGCAGAGACCGCTCCCTCAACGTAGCGTAGAAGAAAGGGCTGAAACGGAACCCTTTTTCCAATGCAAGGCACTGAGCACAGCGAAGTGTGCGACCGAGAACTTTATTAAAAAGTGCCAGACTTTATCGGGTAGCTGGAATACTAATCAGTGCGGAGCTGTCATTGATCACTGGGTTGGCCCCCGGCTGTAGAAAGTCGGGTTAGTGACTCCATTCATTCCAATACACACGGAGAAGAGCAAAGAATCCATGGCAATCCCTGTTTGATTGAAAAAAATGCATTCTTTTTAATGGCTAGCTAATGTGCGGCTTTTCCTTTTCATTCGAACGAAAAGCTTGGTTGAGGCAAGATAAAAGTAGTCGGTTTGCTGTGTAACAGGCGAAAAAGAAAGGCATGTCCCTAAAAAAGTGAAGCTGTTCGTGTGACGGTGTATACTGAACATTATCCCATGTGCACAGGCTGGATGGACCTCAGAGGTCGCGGAGGAGCTGTTATAGCTGCGGGTAGCGGCCTTTTAGCCGTACTTTATGAGGAGGCGCAGCCGGACCTTCCACTAATAAATGGGCTTAGGCTCATTCTATTCAAAGAGCATGGTAAAATAGACAGACTTTCTCAATAGGGAGAACCATATAAGGTGAAATGCACTCCATCATTAGGCACCGAAGGTGTGGATACGCCCGTGGAACCCTAAAGTTGTGGTACATGTTTCAGAGCCTCGCCCCGCTCGTCCTGTGTCTCTTTTCGGATCTTCGTAATGAAACTCACACTTCGCAATTGTTAATTGCTTCTCAAGGGAAAGAGAAGTTAAGCCACGTTGAGAATGGGTGGTGGTTCAGGGTAAGAAAGCCTAAGAAGCATTCCCTGTAAGCGGCGAGTGCCCATAGAAGAGCTTTCCTTGTGCGAGACATCCCCTGTGAATGAGTTAGATGAGCATCTCCTACTTCTCTTTTTATTTTCTTATTTCATATGTCGGAAAATAGTCAAAAGACTCTTTACCTCTAAGAGAAGCTGTGGTGTTAGTTCCCAAAAGGCTATTCTGGTTCGACATTTCCGTCGTTATTTTGATTTTGATCCCGAGTCCATGATGTAGTCTGGACACGGAACTTGCCAAGGTAGGTCCAAAGAGATTGACATGATTATCATTAACAACGTTAACGGCCCATAGATAGATAAACTCCGTAGCGTTCATCATAGCAATAATAAACATCACTGAACCTTTTAACCGGGACAAAGGTCCTTCTCTCTTGATTAAACCATCGGTCGGTAAACGACGGAGAATTTCCATCAACCAATCCTGCATGGTACGGGCCCTCTGATTTCAAAAGAATGGCCTATGGCAAAGATCCTTCTCTTCCCCCCACCCTCTTCCACTATTCCAATCCTACTGAAATGAATAGTCAATTCTGGAAAGGACGGCGGTAAATACCTTCCTACGCACCTTTCGAACCAATCAAGGGCACGATTGGCCCAGAAAGTCTTAATAGGATCATAGGCGTATCCCAAAGCATGCCTGCTTTCAGACGCTTCTTTCGAGGAATTGACTCCACTTAAAGTAAAGGTACTTTTAATCAAACTGAAAGGAAATAGCTCCCAAAGCCAAAACGATTATGCAACTTGGTCCCTTCAACTTAATTAGCGTATGTAACCATAGAACGAGTACGGCAAAGAGGGAAATAGAGGGACTCTTCCCGTATTGCAAGCAACCTTAAGAAAGCGCTCTATGCTATGGGGCCCCTTTACATCTAGGGCTCACTCACGTGAAGAGAGAAAGTTGGGTAGGTAGCTCTGAAGGTAGGATAACAAGAGAAGAGGCGACTTATGGATTTGATTCACGGGACCCTAGCGAGTGAAGCGCGTAAGCCCTCGTGTAAGGGCGAGCACTAAATTCAAAAGGCGAATGAGCAGAGTGTGGAGCCTCTGTCTGTTCCAGTCCCGCCAGACAAGTGAGTGGTCAGATTAGAGCAAGGCGACCAGAGGCGATCGGCTGTGAGCTCGAGAATGCTACTGCATATTGGGTTGGGCGGTACCAAAGCAAGGAGGGGTCGGTTCCAGTCCCATTACCAGTCAGAAAGGTATTGATGCATTTCCTATCTCTAGTCTTTCAGTGGTAATGGGTAGACTCTTTAAGCCAGTCCCTTAAGACTAGTGTTGAGGTGATCGTAGGACTGTGTCAACCAAGGTTGCTTGCTAAAGTCAAATGACTATGATTTAAGAGTAGGAGTCAGACCTAACTTGCTCTCGCTTTCTACGGCAATCAAGCAATGAGTAAGGAAGTATAGTCAAGGGGAACAAAAAAGAGAGAGATCCGCATTCTTTTTTTAGTTCTTCCCTCCACGCCCTGACGTGCCCCACCAACCCCAGAGGGCCATGAACAAGAGGAATGAAAGAAGATTCGTATTCAATGCTAGCCGAGACCCAGCCTCCCCATTTCTCAAATGGGTCAGTGGAGTTGCAGCATGCAGTTTCTGATGTTACAGAACAGTCTGTGCCTGTTGCAGACTCACTATATGTTTTATTCTCCGCTCATAAGGTATTGAAACAGAAGAAACTGGCGAACATATCCAGTTTGGGGCTCTAGTTTCCCCTGGGAGGGAGATCCCACCAGTATTTCCTGTGCTATCCTATTCATTTCTTGATTCCGTGCATAAAGAATATGGTTGCTTTTTGTTCCCGTCTACTTCCAACTAACTATGCAGCCCTGTTTGAAGAGAAAGATTTTGCAGAGGCTTCCCTGCTATCCGTGCAGGTCAGAGTTCACCTGCTGGTTGAAAGCCAGTCTCCTCGTCAGTTCGAGAACCATATTCCTTCCCAGTTCTTGATCCATCACTATTAGTAGCAGCACTAATCAGAAGGTCTAGCTAAGACCAGGCTTGCAGTACGAGATTGATACCCAGCCCTTTCACCGTTTACACCTTCCTTTGGTTGGTTGGGGTATTGCCTCCGCTTGCACGCACGGCACGTCTTTAATCCTCGATTGAGCTAGTCACTGGCTACAGGGCGACCTACCTCTACTCTAAACAAGAGCCTTCGGGTATCAGACCAGCTGAAAAACGTAGTGCGTCAGGTTGTTTTGTTCTAACTGGAGCTACGAGGCCTCCCTCTAACCCCCTTTGTGGGCAAGAAGGCTAAATTGGATTAAAGACTAACATCGCCTGGCCTTCTTTTTCGGTTCATGTTGCCGTGCCTTAACTAGAGATGCCGCTGGCAACACGGAACAGCTCTGGTGTTGCAGCTCGGCTCGGGTAGCCAGTTCCAGCTTGAGCAGCTCAGTCAGCACTTTACGTTAGGGCAGCTGGGATTCCTGATGCTCGTAATAGAGATATAGATCCGGAGGATGAAGCAGGATAAGCAAAGAAAGCGTCGGTGGACATAGCAAACAAAGTCCGGTAGCTTCATACTACTATAGGCAGCGCAGAAGCAAGGGTAGCATAGGTCAAATATAGATAAGTACCAGAGCCATAGGTAGCTATATAAGCAGCACCTTCTTTCCTCGCATCCTAACCATCATCAACACGAGTAGCTCCAGGTCCAGGTACCTTCGTGATCGCCAGCATCAGTAGCTTAAGTTCATAAAGGGAGATCAAAAGTAGAATCCTTTTGAAAACCCCGTCTCTGCTTCATTTGGGAGAGATTCTCCATCTTCCAGCATCTCAACAATCCGCTGCAGCAGGACCTTCCTATTGGACTACTTGTGAGATATGGAACTCAGGATATCCTTTAGTTTGGAGGCAGAGACGGATTAAAAGGGGTATGGCTTAGCTTCTTATGAATACTTCGTTTATCTTAGGCGACCGCTTCAATCAATGAATGACAAAGTCGTCCTGACCCTCCCTTTATGCATATTAACTACATAACTAGTCGAAAGACGAAAAAGAAGAACAGCAATATGGAATTGTACCAAGGCCATAGTGTTTTGGCTGGCCCGGAAAGTAGTCTGATCATAGTGCTCGATCTCGGGTTGCGCTTCTTTCGACTGCGAAGTGATAGGACCGAAAGATCTCACCCATTAGTTGGTCCACGACTACTTCAAGCATAGCCGCCCCTATCTCCGAGCACTTAATCAAGCAGCATAGGGCGTGACGGCCCTGAGCTAGATAGATTCAACTCGCACTCCCTAATAACAGAGAGTTGGGCCATTCTCTTACGCATATGTAGTTGTTCATACCAAGGCTCACTAACAACTAGGCCCGTTAACCTCAAATCAAAGCTTGAGTATAGCTAAGTGAGTCTAGTAAAAAGCCCCCTTAACCCAGCCACGCGTTCCATCCGTACTAGGTAAGTTTTCCTATCAGGAACGATAAACTGCTGTTCACCTTGACGTAGCACGTTCTGAAAAGCTAGGCAGTTAAGGTTCTCCCCCTCTTTACTTTTCGAGACTACTTTGAGCGACTTTCTCTCGTTTCACTGACTGGAACTCCTCCTTTGATCACAAGCATTTGAGACAAGATGCCTTAAAAGCTGATTGGTGAAAAGGCCTCAGACAGATAATTTCATTTCAACTCGTCCAGTCCTTCATTCAATTACTCTTTAGCAGAACCCAGAGACAGGCTTGTAAGCCGCTGCAATGGACTTGCTGTAAACGCTCTCATAGACATGTAAGTGCTATCTTTGCCCCTGTCTCTCGGGAGAGGATACTCTTAGGTTAGGAACATAGGGGAGAGGGTATCGACTGATGAGGCAGATAGGGATAATTGGAACGCGAATACAAGCCAAAGTCAAGAGCGGGGTCCAGATCAGATTGAAAATCACGAGACTGATCAAGTGTCCGAACGAGATCGAGACCAAGAGATAGAAAGCGAGATATGGATTCGGAAAGAAATATAGGCTAAACAAAAAGGAAGGAGGAGCGTTATGTTCCTGTTTGATGTTTGGTAAGTTAAGGGTTTCAATTAATGCTTTGAATGTAATTAAATCAGTATTGGGAATTTGCCACCTTCTGGGGTTGAGCCGGTTATTTATCCCTTTCTCAAACTGGAAATCAAGCTTGAACCCACTTATCTTAATCTCAAGAGAAGGAAGTCAGTAATTGATCCTCAACCGACCCTACCTAGCAAGATCAGCTAGGTCGTCCCGTATATATTAGAGTGCGCTTTCAATCTTCTCCTTTGGCTCTTAGTCCAATTGAAGTGAAAGTGTTGGGCGCTAATAAAGATATGCAATTAATTGCTCTAAATTCAACTAGATGATTAAGTTAGCGTAGATTACCACATTCCTTGAGTGAGAGCATGAAACCGGGTTCTTTCGTCGCTTAATCGGCCCCTTATTTCGAGTATATCTCTGTTGTCGAGTTTCCAAGAGACTATAAAAGTACTGATCCTAACTTCGACTGACCTAGTTCATTTTTTAGGAAAGTTCACTAAGCGCCGATCAAATGAACAGCGATATGAGTTCCGACTGAGATCAATGGAAAAATACAAGGCGATGTGTAAGGTTTCAACGGAAATAGGGCAGAGCGATGGAAGCTTTCTATCAATTCTGAGCTTACATATGCTCCACAACCCTTAGCAATTGGGCCATTCGTACACCCAGTCTCTGTGAGAGCACTGATTGCAATCCTCAAATCGAAGGAAATGCACTATACTGGAGAGAGCCATAAAAGAGAAAGTTTACACATCACCGAAAGGGCTAGTTGCCGTTGTTCTGCAGAAAAACCCCCCTTATCAATAGGCCATTCCGGGAAAGTACTTATTGTACGAAAGAAGGAAATGGGCTTTCATTTTTGATGACATTCAAGTAGCGCTACTGGGAATAGGGGCAAGCGGCGGTTTACTATAACCAAAGCGATCAAACTACTTGAGACCACCACACCTTACACATGTCGGATACTTTTGCAAACCACTCTTTCTAGCTTCCACTGAATCGGATGGGGGGATGGGGGTTCTAGACCCATGCATGCTTTCGGCTCCTTATTGCCCTCGAGGGATGGTGAATCAATGAGATGCCCAGCTGATGGAAATGGAAGAGATTGCCTTGGAGCAGAGGCCCGCCAAGCACTGGAAATGGATTAGTTGATGCGGTCGATGCCTTGAAGCTTCAATATCCAGTGAGGGGTGAGAGGTAGCTTACTGCATTCTTCGGATTCGATACCCGGGTGTGGAATGACAAGCTTAGTTGGGAGTTCACCTTCTTCATTGCTTCGGTCCGGCTCCGTATCTGCAAAGGAGCTTGAATCGGTTCGAAGGATAGACTGCTTCGGCGAGTTTGTATCCCGTTCCGGGCCGGGAAATGGAAGAATCTGGGTCTGGAGATGGCAATGCATTGGATCCGGAAAGAAAGATTCATAGTTTGCCCTTTCTTTGGGTTGAAGAGATAGCTACTTCTGAAAGTGAAAGCTCATTTGCTTTCCCTCGAAGGCTAGGTTCACCTAGGTCAGATGCTTCCGCGTCATTTCCGGAAATGGAGCTAGGAGAGGAGAACATTGGATCGAGATTAGTTGACCTTCCCCGGCTGGAGAGAGAGGGGAAGAGAAAATAGAGTGCGAAGTCGGTTTAGAAGATTGCTGCTTTGAATGCCCGGGTGGAAGGCTAGCTTTAGCTTAGCTGGCTAGCGGAGTAATGCATTGAAGGAGTGGATGAAAGGAAGAAAGATCTCGTTTGAGGCTCGCTCTAGATCGGATGGTTCCATGGGGACTATATGGAGCTAGTGATGGATGGGAGCCCGGGCAGGGGAGGAAAAGATGCCGCTCCTCCTTAGTCGCTAGCGGACGGGTGGATATGAATGAACAAGATCATTGGTTGTTGGTCCTTCTCCCCCAGGGACAGGACAAGGGTGAAATAGCTGGTTCGATAGGACCAGGAGATCCTTTTGGAGAAAGATAGGTCAAAAAGGAATTTTTCTATTGCAGAAGAAAAAATAAAATCCTTAAATCTTAAGTAGAGCCGGCTTCAAGCATATAGTGCCTTTCCCAAGCGCGCAAGGGAGAGAGACTTTTGCTTACAATCCATATAAAGGTTTGTACAGTTTTCCTTATAATAGGTATAGTTCATATGCATGTAATACTCAAGGAGGATGCTTGCCTATTTGACTTCCTGCCATTTTCAATAGTCCTCTAAGGGAACTCTCAGGAGATAAGAAGATAACTGCTTTGTCTTTGTCCGAAGCAGGAGATGGACTAGATAGAAAGGCTTAGCAAGAAAGAGGGGGCTTTTGCCGATTTGCTAGTGTTAAAAGCTCTCTACTATTATAGCCAATCTCTTTTAGCTCCCGAACACTTTATTCTCTTCCGCTGCGAGCATTTCGGGTGAATTTCTTCAATCATTCCCGATTGGTGTGAAGCAAAGAGCACAACCTTTGATCCATGCTTGCTTTCCCGTGTCTCCCACCCTCCTTATGAAGTCAAGCAGGAATAGAGAACCTATGTTCACATCCCTGTACTCTTTTCATTAATCGTCACTCGACACGAAACGTGATCTTTGCAGCTCTGTCCCTTTAGGGAGATGTCGATCTAGTCATTGTCTTAGTTGACAGCGCTCGAGAAGACAGATTCATAGGAAGGAAGCAAAAGAAGACTTGAAGCGGTTGGCATGGGCTATTGAAGATGTATTAAAAGGTCCTTCACTTAGGGCAATAGCAGGGAAAGAGAGAAGTTCAAGATCAAGGGTGAAAAGACCCACTCTCTCTGTCCCATTTCCTATCCTAGCTTCTGTCTCAGCCCGATTTCGAGTTCCTTCTCATTCATCTTCCAATCAGTTTAGTTAGCTTGTTGATTGAGCAAAGACCCAACTCTAGGAGAGTGAACGAGGCGCAGTAGATGAATTCTTTAGTTTAGTCTCCCGTCGAGTTATCCTATTAAGAGAAGGCCCGCGCGCAATGAAGTCTTTAATCAGGTTGTTCCGTGCTGTTGACTGAATATCATACTAAGGCTAAGGGCAGTTAGCCCAGCAAACTACTCTTATTCTCTTGTTCACGTGTTCTTGTTACTAATAAAGAATAAGGAAGACAACTCAAACTATGTTTTCATAACCTGTTCGAGTCAATTCTTGCCATTAGAGAGAGAGATGGCTGACTGCACCTAGATGCCCTACCTTAGTTGGGATTGCTTCTTTGTATATAGCGTAACGAGCTATTTTGCTTCAAAAATCCCGGGTTTCCTGTGGTAGCAATACGCAACAAGTAAAGAAAGGGTGCAGGAGAAAGGATACGTAGGAGATAGTCTCTAGAAGTGAATCCTGCTTTTAGTCAGGAAGAGAAAGGACTCACTCTATTTAGGCGCCTAGCCGCAGGTTGAGATTCGGGGTCAGAGGAAAGAGGGATAAACTGAACCCAGTCATGACTTTCGGAATCAATCCCCTATTAGTTCATAGCGAAGCTCAGCTTTGCTCGGATCAGGATTTCACGCTAACCGAAACGGAAAGCGAAATACCAATTATGACACTTTCAACTATTAGCCAACCAAGGAGTTGATCTGCTCGAACTTCTGCTCGAAGATTCTGACCTCGGCCTCGGGTTTCTGCTTCATTCAAGTAAGGACAAGTCCCCAACGCCTACTCAAAACCCATGTTGGTAGGGGGGGGGCGATGCTCTTCCTATTATCCTAATATTATGCAGCTGGAAGGCAGGTAAGGCGATTGTTCCTTTTTGTTTGGGCGTCCGTGCGACGAATCTTTGAACTTTAACAACTGGGGTTGACCGTACTCCACATCAGAGTCTGATTGGATTGGAATGGAACCTAAGAGCTGGTTCCAGCATGACATTGAAATAAGGGGACTCTAGACTAGAGGCATTATTCAGGGGGCGAGCTGCCTATTGATCTTTCCTCCCAAGCCAAGAAAGATGTTCATGAAAGCCATTACACCTACTTTCTCAATCTATTGGGCCTCCCCCATTTGGAATTGGTGGCATCGAAAGTCCTGACAAAAGAGAACGAGCAGAAAAAGGGGCAAAAGACCTCCTCGCCAATCGCTTCGACAAAACAAACCAAGGTTCGAAGTCAGGGATTGGAAGCACGAGGTTCGACATCTCTTTGCATTCAAAACAGCTCATCTTATGGAAAACAGACTCTTTTCTTAAGATAGTCTGCTGCACCTAGTATGATAGTAAGGTTTCCAGTATGAAAGCGGTAAAAAACATACTATGTTACGTACAAAACAGATCATTTTCGAAAGAGAGTATGGTGCACTACTATGATACCTGGACAGGGAAGAAGCGGTTGGACTGACTCCTCCCTTGAGACGGAATCCTTGCTTTCGACGGACGCACGCCTGAACCTTTTGCACTCGATTCGTACCATTTGCAAAATCGAGGGTGGCTGAGGATTGATTGAGAGCAAGCTAGTCGAGATCCTCAATTAGGTTCAGATCATGATAGCGCTTCAATAGAAAGATCTATGAAAGTCTATATTGCGAAAATGGAGTTGGGGGCAGAGAGGGTCTCCCCCCTTATTGGCAGCAAAAACGTCGATTTCAGAGCCTATAACAGGTAAAGAACGAACATAAACAGCAGACGCGCATGCAAGCATCCTTGATGGAGGAGACCGACCTGCCTCTCATAGCATCTTGCTTTCCTGGCTATCTCTGCCCATATTAATGATGATTGGAAGTCACTTTTGTTTCATTGAGCGGTGCCCTTCCCTTACTAATGCTTTTGGAATGAGAAAGAACCTGTTTCAGAGCTCGATGTGGCAACGGCAACGGGCCTTTCCGAATAATGTGTATCGCAAGCAGTCCGTCCTCATTACTTTGATTTAGGGATTCGTCCTCCTTGCCCAATATTGTACACCGACCCTTTTCTACCTCTTTCTATTTCCCGGCTACCGCTGCCCAGATTCAAGATTGGTGATTTACCAGACGTGACTTCTTGAATTCTGTCACACAAGTTGATTTAAGAGAAGCAAACTTCGCTTCCCTTGCTCCATCTCTCAGAATCAAAGGAATAAAAGATGGAGTATATGGAGAGATGATCCTACGCTTTCTTTCTCTGTCTTTAAAAGAGTGAGTGAAGGTAGGGAACACGGGAGTGAGTTTGTTCCAGTCAATAAGAGGTAAGGTCTCGCTTAAGTGTGCTGTGGTACCCCCCGAGCAATAGAAGAAGAGGGTCTATCTCCGGGGGCACTCTCAATATAAGTAGGAGCATCTTTGTGCACAGCTGATTGTGTAAGAGAATAGAATATAGGGCTATTTCCTCCATTAATGGGTGTCCTTTTCCCCCTCGTGATTGGGGTTCCGTACTTGCTTGTCTGGTACTTTAATAATGTTCGCACTCTCTTTTGTTTAGTGTAAAATCCTGATCCCAGCTGACCCCAGAATCAAAACCTTCTTGTTCTAAAGGCATGGCTCTCTCGCATCTTATTCTACTACTTCTTTTGTAGAGGAAGTAAGTCGTGAATCTCGGTCTAACTTTGTTACCTTAGCCTGGTCAACAGCCTAGTTTCCTAGGCCTCCTTCTATCCCGATATTGAGCCAAGCCCGGCACCCCTGATTGTGTTACGGATTCTGTTGTCCAAGAACAATCAAACTGTTCGTAGCTCTAATTGCGTGATCGGCTGTTAGGACGATGGGGACAATAGAGAGTCCTCTAGCCCGGTCCCGTCCTTGCGTCCTTGTATTCTAATTGTTCTTACCGAGCTAGCGAATCTAAAGTCTTTCCTTCTATGGTGAATCTCAGAAGAAGAGGCATTTGTATGGCTCCTGTGTGTAGTCTATGTTATGCTGCAGCTGATACAAGAGATCATCTCTTTGTCACCTGCAACTTTGCTGCCGAGTCAATATTACAAGGACTCGCTTACCTGCTATAAAAGGAGTCTCGTCAAAAGAGCTTCGAGACTATTCCACCCGTATAGTATAGTAATAGTAGAGATATAAATTTGATAGGTTGAATTGGGCTGTACCCTCCTCACTCTAAGCGACAGGCCTGGTTGACAAAAGATGTGTGGAAGCCTATCCCGTCAACAGGCTCGAATGCCTTGCGTAGTAGCTCTTCTTTATTTCTAGTAGAGCTTGTGCATTAGAAAGATTCAGAAGAATCTATGAAAGGAAGGACACTTACGGCACGGAATGAGCTTGTTCAACAATCAAAGCAGCGAGATCCATTTCATTCAAGGTTGCACCCAGTTTTGAGAATCATCCATCTCTCTCTTTAATCGATTCCATTCCTTAGCCGCTAGGCTTAAAGCTAGAAAGCAGTAAGCTCGAAAGCAGTTCCAGAGAGTTCCATCCGCGTCAGCGTCAGTTAGCAATCCTGTTACAGGAGTGTCTCAATCACTTCATTCGAGATCTGCTTGATGGACTTTAGGTCCTTGCCTGACATCATCATCATCAACATCAATTACCACCACCATCTCCATCATCCCATCATCGTCGTATGTATGATTCAGTAGAGGGGGGGAAACGAGAAAGATAAGGTATCTTGAGGTGAGGGGGAGAACCCTTCCAAAAGGGGAACTGTCCACAAAATTAACTATGCCATAATCCCGTTGAGAAAGAAAGGGGAGGCCCCAGAGGGAGGGGAAAGCGGCGGCTTACACCATCTAATTTTAGGACACGAAGGAACAAAGATGGAGGAGGCAAGTTTTCCCATGTTTTATAATTATAATAACGAAGATGTAAAGGTAGAAATATGGAGACATAAAGCTAAAGACGAATTAGACTATGCGGCATTACCACTCACAATATATAACAAAGAAAGTCACAGGTATTCGGAACTTAGAATCAGACTATGCCGAGAAGAACTAGAACTGGAGGAAGCAGCGGAAAGGCTAATGAAAGAACTAGAACAACTAGAACGAGAGGAGGTAGAAATGGTAGAAATAGAACTAAGGGTGGGAAAGGAAAATAAAATCGTTGGGGAACCGCTACTATGCTGGGAAGACGAAGACTAAGAAGAGGAAGGAAGAAGGCCTATAGCCCCTTACTCCCCTTGAAAGGTAGCGGAAGGAATTCTTATCTAGAGAATAATTGTCGTCTAGTAGAGTAAGGTGATGGGAAAGCGAATAACCTATTGGATCCGAACCCCATGATTAAGATAACACAAAAGCAAGCATAAATGGGATATCATTAAGATGATTCACTATATTACGACACCATCTGGATGAGCAACCCTATTTCATATATTCATTGATCGGGACACGATGGGGACTACGCTCTTCAGGCCCCTTTCAGTCCTTTAGGAATCGCCCTAGGGAGGGTCACCATCCGCCTTCCACCTATTCAATAAGACCCCTTTCTTTTAGGTCTTCCTCCCGAGGTTGACCAGATTGATTGGTTTCGGATTTCTACCCTGACAATTGAACTAGAGCGAGCTTCCCGACTGGAACGTTGGAAAATCCTATGGTCGACTAAGGTATTATTATCGCTTAGCGCTTGTGCTAAGGCTATTTGAGATCCTTTTTCAAGGCTCAAGTACTCTGACCCATGAGACCTATTAAGGAAGACCAATTAAAGAAGGGGAACTAATTCCAGATATCGATTAACTGCTTGCCAGCCTATCCCGGATTGACCAGTTGACCAGGCAGGAATACCTATACTAATTTAATTGCGACAGGAGAGACCGATAGAGTTGAACAGACAGCTGACAGCTCGCGATTGAGAGACTCTCCAGTTGACAGAGGAGCGATTGCAAGAGATAGGGGAAAAAAGCTCGTATTTTGAATAGGCAACACGCGCACAGATTGACTTATTGCTGCCTATCGACCTCTGCTGCTGCCTTTGACTAAGGAAGGGAAGAGAACGGATTGAGTCAGGACACGATCGATTAAGACAGAAGGGCTAGGGCTATTGACCCATTGACTCACTTATGGCGCTTTAAATGGCAAATGGAAAGGTCGAACTCTCTTTCAGAGCCTTCCTCTTGGGGAGCAGACCTAAGTGTATTTAGAAAGAGACCGGTTCTTTCCTCTCTTTGAATGCAGCATTGAGTGGTCCTATTGCTGACGGAAAAGGCAAGTTTTCGAGTTCCAGTGCGTTCTGTACCTCTTTCCTTTGAAGGCTGGCTGACTCACAAGTATCAACAGCAGTTACGGGATCACTAGTAGATTATGGCAGTTCATGTTCTGGGACATTTTTGGGGGTCAAGTTACATAAATGAGAGAGGCTCTCCGGCGATCCAGGGCGGAGGTAAAGCGCAAGGGAAGTTCTTTCACTGTTTCCGGTTTGATGTTTGTGGCGAGGCAAGGGTTTACCGATTTCTTTTCTAACCAATCACCGGAAAGCACCCCGGATAGAAAGCAAACTGAAGAAGGAAAGACATCAATCAATCATAGTGGGAAGCGCCGCAAGCTGCTTACTAAGAGGGCGCTATTTAAGGGGCACGCTCGACAGCAAGCATCTGTAGCAGCAGCCTAGCTCAAAGCTCCCCAACCCTGTAATGAAACGAAGGAAGCCCTACTTACCCCTAATCTAGTAAAGCTCCTTGCCTCGAGACCATAGGATAGGGCAAGCGGTGCTGCTCCGCATTAGGTAGGGCTAAGTAGGGCTGAGTTTGTTTTGCTCAAGACGGCCATGTTAGTTACGTGGAGGCTATCCCTGCTTCAATCAGCTAGAAAAGCGGAAGAGAAGAAGGATACTTAAATGGAAATAGGTTTCAGAGGTCGAAAAGACTATATGGTGGGTCTATACAGAAGTACGCGAACCGAACGGCTTTCTAACGAGGAAGAGAATGGGAGGGGGACACGGCTAAGTAGGCAGGCTTTTGGGGTGAAGGGACAATAAGGTCTTAGGGCATTTGGTAATGCGCCAACACGGATCCTTTTTTTCTTGTGTTTGCTAACTAGGTATAGAACGCGACGAGTGCACAGCACAATAAGGCATTAGTGCGAGACAAGGGCTAGAGCTGCTATAGCGATGGAGGTTGGTATGCGGGGGGGAAAGGGGAAGCTCTATACTTTGATTACAAAAAGAGTGACGAACTAGAATGTCATTCCACGAATCTAAAACATGCCTTTCTCCAAGAAAAAAGAGACCCCCTTTTTTAGGGCTGTGTTCGGTTAACGAAGAGAGGGGAGTGAGACTAAGTTCTTTCTGAAGCACGCACGGATACGGATTCAAAAGGAATCTATTCTCTATATGAGATGCGGGTATACCTAAGACCGAGGATTGATCCGAGAGAATTAGACTAGCTTATCTGAGTTGAATGAAGCAGGAATAGTTCCGTTAGGTCTAATCCTGAGGAGTGAGTCTAGTGCTTCGCTTGATGGAAGCACTAGGGGATTTCAATGCCTTAGTTCTTCCCTGCTTTATAGAATGGGAGCTTCGAATAAAACTAGACTGCGCTCCTGCAATTCAATGATCTCTGTGACTTGGCTGTCAAGATCATGGGTGAGATGGTTCGTGGAGGGCCCCCTTCGTTTGAATTCTTCCACGACGTTCCTATCAACCTTGTCATCCCCCTTGCAGTAGGCTTTAACACTTTATAACACAAAAAAGCAAGAAAAGCTCGAATAAGTCAAGGCGGTTCGTTCGGACTTTTTTGGTCCCATTCCGAAGTCTTTTGCTCAACGAGCTTTGCGATAAGAGAGTTCCTATTGACTTGGTGATAAGGCTGAAGGCGCCTTAAGCGAGCCTTCAACTACTGGGCTCGTTCTTAGGGTTTTTTTCTCTCTCGATCACCACGGTAGTTTACGCGGCGGCCGGGTCGGCTCTTTCAGAGCTGATGTCCTTTTCAGAAGCTAAATCCATTGATTGTCGCCCTGGGATTGAGCAAAGCCCTTTTTTTTCGTATGAAGGGACGGAGGCTAAACTGGTGCCACCTGAAAGGCCAACAAACTCAAAGGCTTCGAAGGTTAAGTCAAGGGTTGCCCTGCCTCTCATGGGCACCCCGCGACCGCACGGCAAATCATTTTCAGTGGGGTGGGTCTAGTTTAAAGTATAGATCCTGGTTCGGGTTGATTCGTTGTATCACTTTATTCATATTCCGATGACAGGCGGTTAACCATAGTGAACCAGATCGATTAGGTACGGTCCGACGTAAGTAAGCGGGGGCAGCCTTTCTCAGCAAAGTGGTCTCATAGCACTTCCCTCGGATTTAGCCAAGGAAGGCACAACGTTGACACACAGTTCATTGATAAATAAACCATGTCACGAGTTTGGCTAAGCAACTAGTTAGTTCAATCAGGACTGCCCTGCTGCAACCTAGGGATCACCTGGTGAATGGTCTCAGGCAAGCATTAAGAAGTGCTCGTGTATTCCACTCTACCTCGGGAAGATGAGCTTGCCGAGTTTCAACAGCTGAACTTAGCCCGAGGAAATGTAAGCGAACAAGGGGGGCAGTTGGCTCGTAAGCTCAAATTCGAAAATCATCGATAAGGTGAAAAAAAAGAACGGCTTTTAAGGCGGGTTGAAGACGCTCTTCGGGTCCCAGGTCATGATACCGAAAAAATGTTTGATTTTATGCCTGAAATTTACATACATCTATCTAAGTAGTGTTCGGGATTCAGATCAGAAGGAATATATTTCCTCTATCTAATAAGGGAGTACTAGGGTTGTCAACCCCTTGGTGATCCTTTTGGTCTTGTTTCCGCTTCTCTAGTAAGGTAATGGAATCGAATTAGGTTAGCTCTTGCTAGCCGGCACCGGGACAGTCCTATATTGAATAAGCAAAATTTGGTCTCTACCGGACTTAAAGTCAAGGGGGCCCGCCTCACCTCTCCCCCTTCCCAGGGCCAAACGCATGTATAACTTATTGCCTTTCTTTTGGCGTTTACTTGCATTTTTTTAAAAACCTATTTGACCTTGGCCTCCTTTTTGAAAAAAAAGTAGCTTTCAAACCCAAGATCCATAATACGAAATAAAATTATAATGAGGGTCCGAAGGAGAATCATAGGTAAGGCAAAGATGTAGTATTAGACATTGTATCAGCCGGCCAGCTGTTTTTCAGTGTTTGGTATTGACACCTTTTTTGCCTACATTGGATGTTTGTACGGATCTTTGCTTTCTTTTGATGTGTGATGCACGTCAAGTGCAGTAGAACAAATTACTGGACCTGCTGGATTTGATTTGCGAATCCCTTGGATTTTTTTTATCTTCAGTCTAGCCCTTCTTCCTGTGAGTTGAAACCGTGCATTTACAGCAATCAAGTCCTGCCCTGATTGGTTGTGCTCTACGAAAGTGCGAAGGGCGTGTTTCACCCCTAGTCTAATCTTCATAGTGGGCAGACATCGTCGTCTGGATGCGACGTGGGCAGACTGCTATGGAACCGTAGGCTAGAAGAATCGAATCAGGTAGATTGCTAACGCCTGTTTCAAACACCGAAGTGAGCCTGCTTGAATGTCCGAGCAGTGGTTTAGTTGTTTGCCGTCCCTGCGCGACCTCGTCCAAGCTTCCCATAGGGAAGCAGACCGGACTGTAGCATGAGGAAGGGGGATCAGCCAGAAGGGGCGCTTATACCTCGGGCCTATGTACCAGGTTCTCTGCTGCTTAAAAAGGTGGGCCTTTTCTTTCTTCTTTCATTCGTCGAAGAAAAAGCTGTGCTCTTTCATCCACTGGGAAGAAAAACTTACCTTATACCTTATGGGGCTTGATTGAATACTGTTGAAGATCAATCACTTTTATACTCAAGTCTTTGATTCATCCATTCCCTCAAAAGAAAGAAAAGAAGAAACCCTGCGCATCTTGAGCCATAGGCGTGGACGTAGGAATGAATAGGCATGCATGCGGCACTATACTTGAGCCCCGCCCTTACTATCGAGCGAAGCTCCTGCTCGAAGCGGTTTACCTCCTTCCTATATTGGAGAGGTCGACTCCATGCCCTACCAGTGAAAAGACCTGGAATTTCCACCTCTCCCCGCATACGGCTCTTTTCTGTTATCTTCGTCACGACCTAAGCCTCATTCTTTCTCTTATTATCGCCGGCTCGGGGTTTAGTCGCTCGCCTCGTGCCTCGCCTTCCCCTGTTTACGGTAAGGGGAAGGCTCGTCTACTCTCTCGGCTCGCTTGCATCCTAATAACTTACATCAATAGATAGGAATTCTTCAATCTTTCTAAGAAAAGAATTACGCGTCACGTAATTTATACAGAACCTCCAAGCTCCTCCTTATCATAAAAGGATATCTAGAAAGGAGAATCTTTTTGTTAATTGGGGAACACGACCTGGTGCTGTCCTCACCTCTGTCGGTCAGTGTTTCTAAAGTATAGCTAAGACTTTCTTAAGTCTTCTTTCCAGTCGTTGTTTAAGGGTGGATTTAGCCTCGTTTAGAAGCTTCCAGAATCTCTGATGCGAAGATGGTATGTTATGGGCTAAAGGTAGCTAATTATTTCTTAGCTGCCCTTTCAGTCCTTTATAAGTGAAGATTTCGTTTTTCATTTAGGTGTTGCTGAGGAATAGCAGTTCTCAGTCAACATCAACAAGAAAGATCTTCTAAACGGCTACTTTATGTGCCAATCAAAGGCCTTTCTTCCCCGAGCGGTGCTGACTGTTTTCTTTTTCTCACCACCTCCTGGTACTCATGTAAAATGCAAGTGTGGATCGTGACCCAGGTTTTGTACACCTTAGCATCGCAGAGAGGAAAAAGGTCCACTTTCTCAGGTGTCTATTTACGGAAAATGACTTGCATCAAAAACTACGGGGGTGGAGTCACGATGACCACTTTTTCTTCAATTTATTAGCAGAAATGGGCTCGCTAGGTTTCTGCTATGGGCTGGCATCACTCTTTCAAATCCCGACGTCCTCTACTTACTGAATTCGCTAGGGTTGACCACCGTGATGGGAGTCGAAAGGTCCAATCGAGATCCCATCTATTTAGGGACATGGCAATGCACACGGGTGAAACAGAAGATCATTTCCAAGCCCTAACATACTTATTTGCAGTCCCTATAACATACCTATACTTTGAGCTAAGACATACCGCTCCTTTAGACCTATTGAACATAAACCGATTCAAATCCCTAGCATAGCCCCATCCCTAAAGAGAAGAAATCCTCCCCGTACATAAATTGTTACGGTTGAAGACCTCCCTTACCCATTGCTGTAGGCATTGCGCATGGCATTCTATTTACAAATCCATTCATGTGATACGTTACGGAGCAGAACCTTCATGTCTAACCAAGAACTAGTAGAGCTAGGGGTCAGCTTCACCACCTCCCTTTGTTTCAGTTTTGATCGTGCACTCAGATTAACCCCCCACCATGAGGGGCAAGTTGTCTACGGATCCCCTCTCTGTAATAAAGAAAAGAATGTTGCAATTGGCCATAGGCGGGGGAGTCCCAATCTTGAGATGCTGTCGATGACTAATGCTTCCTTCCTGATGCGCTTCCCGCCGATGAAACAACGGGAATTCTGGACTTAGACTCAAGTGCAGTTCGCAACTCTAACTATTGGACTAATTGAACTCTTCTATGGAATTTCTATTAAAAAGGATTTGTTGAGAAGTCTTCGTTGAGCAATTGCATCACCCATTGAAAGTGATCCAATTCGTTTCTTCGCTCACTCGCTATGATAAATTCCGTTTATCCTGAACTTATCTTATTCCATTTCTTTCGGGTTTATCCTTTCTCTTTCTATTGATTGCCTTTGCTTACTTGACTTCCTTCTGCTTTCAAGCTCTCGCCGGGCCTTGCCTTGGCTGGCGCCAGTACTTAATGTCAACTTGCTAATCGTGTATTGGGTCGAAACTCCTCCCGTTTCTGCTTGAGCGGCCCTTGTCGAACCGAAACTATACTAATATATATACTTTCTGGATTGCTCGCTAGGTCTCCCATCTCTTAGCAGGAAAGGATCAGCCCCAGTGTCGTTTTAGTTCACCGGCGGTGGGATCGCTTAGTGTCTCAGGTGGCATTCTTTGGATGATCGGACTACCGCCCAGCCTCCGGCTTAGCGGCAACAGCCTTTGAAAACAGAGAAGATCCCGTTGAGGTTGAGAAAGTAATAATGAAAGTTAGCTAACCCCATTCTCTACGACACATCCAATCCACCGAGATAAAGAAATCCCGAAAAAATGGGGACTCTCCCACGAACGAATGAGCGACTCGCCAGATTTGAACTGGCATAGGCAGATTGGATTGAAATTTTCCTCTCTTCCGTCAAGAAAAATCGCTTTGGTTACGCAGTTCGGTTGGCGCGAGAAGCCTTCCTACGTCTGCGGCCTCCAAGGTTGTTTTTGGGGAACCGAAGGCAGCGAATCCGCACCGGCTTTGTTGAAGACTAGTGTGCCCACTTTATCCGCCTTGCAGCTTGTAAAGGGAGTCAAGAAGGACGTACGGGCCGATCATGGCACTGCACTTTTCGGAAGAGTGTCAAAGAGCTTTTGAGGACCTAAAGCAGGCAATGATTGATGACCCCGTATTGCAGTTGCCAGATTACACTAAGCCATTTGAAGTACACACGGATGCGCCAGACTATGCCATAGGCGGTGTGCTAGTACAATAAGGTAACCCTATCGCATATGAGAGCCGAAAGCTCAATGAGACCGAGAGGCGCGGTCCAAGAGAAGGAGATGACAGCAATAGTGCACTACTTGAGAACGTGGAGGCGGGAAGGACTGCTGACTCACTTCTGCGGGCTACTATTCCACCACATACATTTGCCCACACTGCAAGCGAATCAAGTAAATAAATAACTTCAGCCACTTCAGAGGGACTGGGCGAGAATAGGGAAATGACCCATTCATGACATGGTCAGAAGCAATAGACAGATTTTCAACTAGAGCCTCCCCTTTCATGCTGCCAGACTCGGCGGACTGAGAACTCATGTGATAACAACGATTGGACCCGTTGATTTCTCACTGTCCCGCTCCGAGATTTAACATTTATTTAAGGGGATAAATGGAAGACAAAGAGTTGGGAACTACTACCTCTATCTTTCCGTAACTTTCTCGTCGAGAATGAAATTGGGAGTTTTCAACCATTCGTAAAAGTCTTCTTTCAAATTGAGAAGCATCATGTTACAAGGTTGCTTTTCCCCAAAAAATCCAATGAGGGTATGCGTGTCTGTTTTGTCCAATTTCTTTCCGAGGGGAAAGAATTTTGTCTACAGGCAAGGCTGGACCAACCACTAGAATATAGTCTGACTCTGCCCCTCCTTCCCTCCCGACATTCTGTCTCCGGTGTCATTGACTTGTTCTCCCGAGAATCGACTTCATTCGTATATAAAAGGAATCCATGCTATTCCGGGAGAATAGAAGAAACGGATCATTCTATGGCTACTTCTTTGCTTCAAACCAGATCCACACCTGTGAAGAGTGAAGTATAAGAATATATATTCTTATATAAAGACAATAGTGGCGAAAGAAAAATGAAAATGATGACCGCCTTTTGGTCTATTCATTTCTGATCGATAAATCGATGAAAGAAAAGGAATTTCACATTTCTTTTGTATAGATGTTCAGCGGAGCGATCCGGATTAGGGATCAGCAGTTTTGCAAGAGGTCTCTATGGGACAGGGATGGATCAGAGTCGCTCAGAACCAATTGTCTTACCAGAGGATCATAATGATCTGGAGCGAGGGCGATCAGGCTTTTACCAGCTCATGGAGAAGTTTATTTATAAGCGACCATTTATATAAACATGGGTACCGAACGAAAGCCAAGATCTTTCTCAAAGAGGTTCGTGTACTTCGGGAGAGAGAAAACTCTTCCTACAGCTTTTTTTATAATACAGAGCTTTGCCTGGCATGTGGATCCATTTCCGGCATACAACGTCGATATGATAAGGCATCGGATTCCGCGCCGTGAAGAAGCAGGGCCCTGAGATCGAACCCGTCATCGATGAATAGATAGAGAAATTGCTTAAGAGAAAGATGATGAGTTTAGGGTGGGAGTCAGAAGTTGGGGTCCGAAAGAGGGGCTCAGGGGGAGAAGGATCAGGAGAGGCTGATAATTGATTCATTATCAATAGAGTAGAGCCGGGGCTTGATCGACACCCAAATCTCTAATGAAATCATAATCCAGAGAGAGGGCAGTTTACTAAAATTACTTGGGTGAGTAACGAACACACTTAACTGACTGCTTGGATCTATGCCTTTAGCCTGCCCTTCGGCTCAACAGAGAAAGATGATAGTCCATCCAATTCATAGTCTTGGATTTTGAGTATTCTATAGTAAGAAAGCCCTTTCGCTTTAGCCCACGAATAAACCCTCTTGAGGGGACTATCTAAAGGCGGCTGTTCAACTCCATCTCCGGATGATTGCATACCCTTAGCCGAAAATCCTATAGTAAGTGGGGCTTCCCCTTATGTTTGACGCGGTAGATAGGACGGGTTCTTTATGGCAATATGCCATAAGCATTTTTGCTTTCTTTTTTTGGCTTGAGAGGACTTTGGGTGCCAGCCATAGGCTAGGAGATAATAGGTATAAGGCGGTAGCCATTCTGGCCCAATATAGAGTTGCATCACCACATCTCTGATGTCAAGATTCCGGAGGATAAGAACAACTGAATATTCGGTCGGCCCTTTCGGTTTTCATCTCTTAAGCCGCCTTTGAACAAGGAGAGGAAATATTTTTAAGGAACAGCATTAGACTATACGGACTGATTAGAGGAGTGACGACCACCGGCCGGTCAGTCGCAATAGAAATTTTCAATTATCAGCCATCCACCGGATAGGAAGGCCTTTTCGGGAGATTGGCCAATAGCTCCCGGAAAAAAGGGGGTGAATCGATGAACGAAATGGATCTTAACAGCTTTTACCTATTCCTTCAAAAAATAGAAAAAGGGCCGTCTACCCCATTGGGAAGTGATAAAAAGGTGGAATTCAGACGGAGGGAGGGATTACCGACCAAGGAATAGATAGGAATGACTCACCCTACCCTTCTTCTTTCTCCTAGGGAGGAGTAGAGGAGCAGTTCATCTTCACAAACCATCCTAATGAGTTAATATAACTAGGTAGGTGCTGCCTGGTGAAAACCCCGACCACGGAGTAGATACCGATAGAAAAAAGCGATCGCCATAACGCTCGTTCTTCGGTGAGTAGCCAGCCGGACAAAAAACCTTTTCTATGCAACGAGTAAAAAAGAGGAATTGGTTGAGACGACTAACTCTCCGGTGCGAATGTACGCAATTACGATGCGTAGCGCATCTAACTATCTATGTCTCGCTGTAGCAGCTACTTCTCATTCCGGCTAGAAGACCATTAAATTAAAGGCTTTGTTTGATTTTTTGAGGATAGCGGCATCTCAACCCGCACGATCTACCCCTCCCATCCTCTGATCCTTTATCTACCGTTCAATCTATTGATGGGACTTCTTCTCGACTGGCATATCACGCATTCGGACCAATCTACTACACGCTAATAATTTTATTGAATCTCCTACCGAAATTGCAAGTGGTTGGTCGTTCGTAAGCGATTCCTCTATTGGGATCGGGATATAGTGTAATAGTAAAGATCTGGTCATGACATGGTACTGCCAGCAGGCGATCAGGGGCTTTCGATCTTTCAATTCAACCTTTGATTCCTTCCTAATCAAGGGGTCCCTATGGGGAATCTATCAGGCTGCACTCTACTATTTTCTTTCTGCCGATGAAAGGTAAAGGTAAGACCTACTGGCAGGTTGAGAATCTGCTATTGGAGAATTTAGTCGAAGCATCTCAACTAGCCTTCCTCACCCCACCAGCCCTAGCACGGGGCTTTATCTCAAGAAGAAGTGTTCGCCTTGCAGCGCAAATAGCTAAGTCCCAAACGAGATGCTGGAGCCGGGCTAAAGGTCAATTACAGTGGTTGCTGGGTCATTCCTCCAATGAAATTTGCCAAGAAGGGCACTTTCTGACTATGAAAACGGAAATATGACCCTAGTCCAGAAATGGCGGCGAAACCTGCAATTCTACATTTACAGATAGGCCTGAGAAAGTTTTCAATCTTCGGCAAAAAACCCCTCTTTGGAAGGGAGATTCGCCTACTGAAGTACCGTATGTGAGTCGAAAGTCGTATGGGCTGGTGTGGGTGGGGCTAGGGTCAGCTCACTTCAGCAGGAAAAGCAAAATCCATTCTCATTCCTAGGTCTAGTAACCTTGTCAGAAGGAAGGACACAGAGCAAGTGGGGACGAGAATGCCCTCTCTCCAATTATTCCTATCTTTGTTAAGCCAAAACTCGATATGTCAATGCCTGCGATTCATTGTGTAAAATACCACACACACGTTGTGAGACCGCCCCCTCTGGGGAGACTCCTGTAGGTGGAATTTTCCAGTGATGTCTTCGCCCGAAAGCATGACATCATATGTCACGTGATTTCATGGGTGGCTATCCCTAGAAGGAGCCCCAAGTGGAGAAATGGATAGTCGAGATGGTTTGTCAACAGCGGATCCACGTCACCTAAATAGAATAGGAAAACTTACTCAAAACGTGTTGACGCATACGCATAAGCAGAGCTAGCCAGGCCTGGGAATATAGTTCCAAGGCCAACCTTTGAAGCATAGGTCAGAGCGGCATCTCCGGCTGAAGTCGAAATATCTGCATCATACTAAGCAGTTTCGACTGACTCTCGTAGTTTAAGGGAATTTTCCTCTCGGGAGTCAACAATAACAAAGCTGGCCAAGGGAAGAATGATTGAAAGAGTCTCTACGGTCGATGTATGAATAGCAAAGTCTGCTCGAACGATTCTTGCCCACAAGGGACCAACTCTTGATAGAACGTCCGGAAATGACCATACAGATGAATGAACTCATAGTAGCAAGATCAATGTCGATTTTCCGTGTGTCACTCCTGTAAAGAAAGAGGGGCTTATCGAGAGGCGACTTCGGTTTTCCTTATCTCATTAGTTTATAGTAGATGATCTGACGATTGGATGAGGGAAATGCTCACTGAGATGCTCTTTAGTTCACCTGAAATATCTTCTCTTCCTTCCCGTAGGACCAAGGGCTTCCGTGCTATGTGCTTGTTTGGTTCATTCCTAACAGTCTGATCGATCCTAGCCCGCCTCCCTTGTGGTTCGGCTAACTCAATTGTCGGAGACTGAGTCAAAACATTCTTGCTATGCTTCGGAGACTACTTAGAAAAGTCTCGCTTCGGATAAAGAGAATATGGTAACATAAGCTAAGGACTTCTGACCTTAGAATTGACCCCTTAAAGTGACATCCAAATAGCTATATGCTTAACAGATGAGCTTTGGCAGATCATACACCCTTGAAGCTTCCCAATCCAATTTTCCTGCCTGGTAGTACCGGGATTGGGTCTTAAATCAACAGAAATAGATACCCATAGTGGTTTCCCCAAATGAGATGGAAAAGGGGAGCAGTAGCACTTACTTCACCAGATGTCTAATTTCATCTTGTAAGAGAGGTTCCTACAACGAAAGATTTTAGATCTTTGATCTGCAAATTGACTTCTCGAGTTGGTGGGGCTAGGGTAATAGCAGGCATTTAATAAACAGAGCGATAGACCCCTTCTACGGGAGAGTAGGACGGGAAAGGCTAAGCTTTGGTGCCATCGTTTGTCTAGTGTACTTAGTGTGCCTAGTGTGAAAGGAAGGCTTCGGGCAATGTCACTTCGAAAGAAAATCCTATTGGCTTAGGAGAACTTGGAACTCTTGATTCTGGAGAACCTGAATTGCTTCTTTCTGTGCCTGCACCTACTCCTTATGTAGATGATGGACTATGAATGGTATACGGACCATGGCATCCAACAAAGAAGAATGTCCGGCGATAGCATAGGTACTCTTGCTCCCCCATCTACATAAGGCTCCGATTGAGTCCGTTCGGGTTTCAGCTTGGCTAGGGCGCTGGAAAAGAAGTCATTAAAGCGAGCTACCGTGTCCTTATCCGAACCACTACGTACTCCAACAAGGCCCTGTATCTAATCTAATAAAGAAAGATGGAATTGTTTTGCACCTGACAGCGGATCAAAAGATGGATGCCTCTAAGTAGGAAGAGCCCTTCTCAAAGACAGGCGAGCTGAACCTTCAATAAGGAAGAACTAGTTTCAGGAGGACACCCCCCGAACCCCCGAAGTGACCATCGAACTACCAAACTAAAACAACTCAACCGAAACCCCGAACCGCCGTTGTTACATCCAACTACTACTAAAAGAACTCAACGCAATTTATTGTCCTGTCCTATTCTTATCTGTCTTTACGTTCCGAAGGTCATATTGCGTAGATGATGTTCGAAATCGTTCTTGTAGTATTCGGGAACCAATGGTCGCTTAACTTTTCAGTTAGCCAGAAGAGATTGGTTGCCCTGAGGATTGGTATCCCAGGCGACTGCACATATGTTCCTTGAGGCTGTGGGCTGATAAGAAGAAGGGTCCCTGAGGGGGACGCGGAATGGCTTATTAGCTTGGCTTAGAATACCCAAGAGTACAAGACGGCGGACATTTTGACTTTCTCCCACGCTAAATTAAAGTCAGTGGTCAACAACCAACAAAAGTGCTCTCTAGTTCTTCACTACTCGTACAGGCTTGACGGAGTTAACTGGAGGGTATTTCCATGTAAATCGAAAGTCATGAATATATTAAGATTTTGCATTGGTTTAGTTTTCGTGGGAAAACAATCCAACCAATGGAGCCCACACTACAAGAATATTGGGAGGAAATGGGAATTCGCATTCCAAATGCTGATCCCATGGATTCCCCAGATACATTACTAACTAAAAGTGCCCACATTCTGGAGCACTCTTTAACTTATTATAAAATGACCCTTCCGGAGCCACACACCTGAAAGGAAGTCGCACAAATCCTTGCCACTAAGGTAAATCCGGGGGGCGATGAAGCTTCTTTTGATATGCTAACCGGATTACAAAATCCGGCCAGTGAGCTTTTTCTAGAGGCCGTGCAAATCGTGCTTTCATTCCACTAAGGTAAATGTAAAAGCAAATTTCGCCTGAATTTCAGGTATTTGGGGAATCCTTTTGCACCAAGCTAAGGAATGCAAAACTCGGCTTGGATCAGGGATGGGCTCTTGGTCACAAAACGTAATCGACTTCTTTTTTATTCCAAAACCTTTCTTTTTTCGGTATGCCGCTCCGCGAGCAAGGAGTGCCACGCACGAGCGGAGCGAAAACAAAGCAAGGGAAATTCTTCTATTTTTGGGGGGGAAATCCTTTGATTGCGTATTTAATATAGATCCATGTCTTTCTTGTTCCACTAGCTAGGACCAAATTATCACATGTCCGTTTCGTTATTACAACCTTCTTTTTTGATGTCAAAGACCAGAAGCTACGCGCAAATTCTCATTGGATCTCGGTTGTTCTTAACAGCGATGGCTATTCATTTAAGTCTTCGGGTAGCACCACTAGATCTTCAACAAGGTGGAAATTCTCGTATTCCGTATGTACATGTTCCTGCGGCTCGGATGAGTATTCTTGTTTATATCGCTACGGCTATAAACACTTTCTTGTTCCTATTAACAAAACATCCCCTTTTTCTTCGCTCTTCCGGAACCGGTACAGAAATGGGTGCTTTTTCTACGTTGTTTACCTTAGTTACTGGGGGGTTTCGGGGAAGACCTATGTGGGGCACCTTTCGGGTGTGGGATGCTCGTTTAACCTCTGTATTCATCTCGTTCCTTATTTACCTGGGTGCACTGCGTTTTCAAAAGCTTCCTGTCGAACCGGCTCCTATTTCAATCCGTGCTGGACCGATCGATATACCAATAATCAAGTCTTCAGTCAACTGGTGGAATACATCGCATCAACCTGGGAGCATTAGCCGATCTGGTACATCAATACATGTTCCTATGCCCATTCCAATCTTGTCTAACTTTGCTAACTCCCCCTTCTCAACCCGTATCTTGTTCGTTCTGGAAACACGTCTTCCTATTCCATCTTTTCTCGAATCTCCTTTAACGGAAGAAATAGAAGCTCGAGAAGGAATACCAAAACCTAGTTCACTCGCTGAGTCTCTTTGCATCCATGGCTGAATGGTTAAAGCGCCCAACCGGGCAAATTCGTAGGTTCGATTCCTGCTGGATGCACTTGGAACGTTCAGTTCAATCGCTGCTCACGGAATTTATACATATAGCTTGCCCTTATAGCTTATGGGGCACACTTCACTCGCTCAACACTCGTTCAAAACATCCACTCGTTCTTCACTCGCTAGGGAAAGAAAAAGGATAGATGACTGAAAATCCCGCTTAGAGATCGCAACTATAGTCAGAGTAGGAGTTCCCATCCATCATCTCCGTCGAGGCCTCATTTTACCTGCCAATTACGGTTGATCCGTCGGATTGAAACCCCCATGAGATTCGGCAACTAAGGACGAGATTACCATCGCATCGGCTTTGATGTCCCGAATGTTCTCTTTAATAAGGTCGCCTTGACCGGGCTCTTCACCGTAGAACTTTTACCCGTTCAACTGGAGCACAGCTATACTTTCATCGCTTTCACTAGAACCAGAGTCATAGGGGCACTTTTTTTTTTTCCTTCCTTAAGTCCAGGGACGACCCCTATGTTTTTTCGTGGAGCGCAGAATTCTCCTTAATCGGCGAGAGTATATACAATCTATTCCACTGGCAAGAGCATGATTGAGGGCTTTATACTTTAGTCTCTAACTCTTCAATTGGTCATTGGCTCTACCTCCAGCCCCTTCATATTCCGTATCTTGCTGCTTCTTTGCTTTGCTTGCTTTTCTCGATCAAGCATTCCTGTGCTTAGCAAAGAGGGAGTAGCATTTAGGGTAGCAATAATTGCATTTTCCGGATAAGCCGACGCAGCTCTTGCTTGCTGTCTGTATATGGTAGGGCCTGGTCAACTGCCCGGCCACCTCTTTAGCTCATCTCTTGTCAACGCCAGAACTTTTTCATAAATGATGCCATTCCCGACTCGCGAAGTGAAGCTCAATCTCTATTCATTAGTTCAGCGCTAAGATGTAGAACTGGATCGTATATGGGTCAAGAGATCTTCAATCTGGAATTCTCTTTTTTATATTGCAATCCTTCTTAGTGAGAAATTACTCGAAAGATGATGTAGGGGAATGCACTATGGGGACTTCATAAAACAAATTCTTTGAGACTTAGGAAATGAAACTTCCATTCAACTATAGTCGAGAGGAAAGAAGTCTCAGCAGGCACTAAGGGGGAAGCTTAGAGACGGAATTCAAATATAAGAATAGAGAGAGAAGTACGTGGGGGGTGAAGTAAACATAACTCTAGCAATATAGACCGGGCCTGCTTCCCATTCATTCTTTTTTAAGGATGCTCTTCGGCTGGTCAATAGGGCACATCGCTTTCGCTTCTGTAATAGAGGCGCTGTAATAGGCGCGGTTGGCTAACGAATAAAAACCTTGGTCCGCTTTCATTGGTCTAGTCCGGTCATTGCTTATCTCTTTCTTCTCTATCGGTGAATTGGGGGAAAGAGCAATAAGGGGAGGTTAAAAAGCAAGAAATAGGGAAGTAGAATAGTTGGCACACGCTAGTTAATCCAGTACGTACGTCGCTTTCGTTTTTTCCATTCAATATGTCCTCTCCTCCGGTAATACGTCCTCCAGCCCTTCCTGCTCATCTGGAAACTCTCGCAAAGTCTCATCCCGCTTGGATAGCGAAGTAAGCAATCAAAGGGCTGACATTAGCGAGCACTCATAGCGTCCTTGCTTTCTCGATATCAGTAATTAAGGATCTCTCTTCCTTCTGGTAGGTGCAAGCAATAAAAGGAATATCATTTCAATAATATCATTCCAATCAGTAAAGGAAGAGTTCTTCCCTTAATGAGATATCGAAATCTCTATTTTTTCATTCAAGGTTATGGAAGTTTAGTAAAGTCTTCTGTCAAGGTAGCATTTGCCTTCCCGGGAATCAATCCCTTTTGGAATCGGGTAAGGCTCCACTATTAACTGGCAAGGGTCCAGGTCCAATAGCACTTCCTGTCTTTTCAAATTCAAAGCAGGAAGCTGGGTTTCTTTATGGATTATGCGATGTACGGGCCTTTCTCCTTGATAAGAATCAGAGGAACTGCCCGAGGGTCTTTCGAGAAGGAAAGAAGGTAAATTCCTCATCCGAAAACCGATTCTTCTGATTCTTAGGGGGCCTTCTCGAGGAGGAGATAAGTCCCGGACTTAGCGAAAGAGAAGAGAAGAAGCAACAAGGGCAGGAGTGGTTGGTCACCTAGGAAAGAAAGAGAATATATCTTATTACCCCGAAACAAATCTCTAATATCTACCTTTAGCGCATATTTCCTGCTTTGAAGAAAGGAAGCGAACAACCACCTTTTTTGCCGGATTGATGAAGGCATCTTCCTTAACGGAAGAAAGGATAGTGAATCTCGCACTTCCGATACGGAAATTCATTCCGAGCTATGAAAAGGAAGAAGTTCATTCCCGGCTAAGTTCTTAAAGAAAGAGGACTAGGCCTAGGCCCAGGAGAGGAGATTCCGCTTCAATCAGGGATTTCCGCTGTTCGAGCTATCTCCTCATCAGGTAATTCAGTAGTCGAGGATTTTGATCACATTGAGATGCTGCCTTAGGAATAGGGTACGAATCGGCTGTGGGAATTCTTGCTTAAGCATTCTCCGCGAAACCATTAGTATGGCATCTGGTAGAAAGCCCCTTCATAAGGTTAGGCAATTACCGAACCACTAAATCTCTCCTATCTAGCTTAGTTTATTACAAAGAAAGAGCTGTTCGAACCGGGTTCAGAGCCCAGAGGTGGGTCCCACCGCGTTCTAGACCACGATTCTTTACAGAAATGAGTCATTTTAGGCTCAACGGGTGAGTTGAGGAGTTCTTAGCTTTCTAATTCATAGATTGCCCGAGAGGAAGTCTAAGGTGTCAGCTTCAAGTGGACAGCTTTCTTCCTTTTCGAGGTGTATTCAGTGAGCATCATCGGATGGGGCAGAAGATGTCGCAGTGGATTCACGCCTTGTCTCTGTTCCTGCTTCAAGCTGAGTAGCCAAATATCTTGGGTGAAAGCTTAAGTTAAGGAACAAAGCCCCGATCGATCTAAAAGATTAGGGACTCCCTGCATCGAGCTTCTTGCCCAACCCCATTCCTAAACTACCAAAATAATTCACAGATTTTAGGGACATCAAAAGTCTCGTATCGACTGACCTTGTATTCCTTTAGAATAGGTTTTGGTTAGAAGAGCTCCGGTGCTTTAGTTGCTTTGCCAGTCATAATATTTACTGCTTGACTCAATAGGAGTTCCAAGGTAGCAGCAAACAATGCCCGCACACGCATTTCGAGACTTTAACGCTGGGGGTTACCCTCTGGAACTTCTTTCTCGTGGATCTATGCTTTCGAAAGTGTCATCCAAGGGCGAACACAGATAATAAGAATCAAAGGGGAACGCTTTAGTATTCGATAACAGGGCTTTCGTATTCAATAGTTGGAGTTTCCCCTATATTATATAAAGAATTTGGAATTGCAACAATGTATTTGAAGTTTAGGGTAGTAAGGGTAAGGTACAGAACCAGACCCAGAATCAGAGACTTTTCTTGGATATTTTGCCTCATGGTAGTAAGCCGCAGAACCTTCTTGTACTAACCGCACTTAGAGCATTACTAACCCAAAGCAAGGCCAATCCCTTAGGGCATTAGCCAGAACCAGATAACTTAGGCTTGATGGTAATTCACCCGTACCAACCTAGTCACAAGCCACAATGGATCCCCGGTAGCCAACCCATAAAGGAGAGGAGTTAGCTGGTAGGGCAATCTCTCGTGCAAGATGAATAATCCTTGAACCTTCTGAGAGGAGAGCTTGAGAAAGACAGTCTCGACGCGGTCCAGGTTGTGTTGTGAACAAAGCTATAGTTCTACTCGCTTGGGATTTGCGCGGTAAGCAGTTCGTTATAGGAATGTGAAGAAGAAGAAAAGAAGAAATCCTTTCTAGATCGGGATAGGGAAGCGTTAGCTTGACTTGACTCCGCTCGCCTGCTAAAGCTAAGTAGGCTTTTCAAAGTGGTGAAGTGGCTGTATGGGCTTTACCCGATTTATCAAAGGTATTCGAAGTGCCCTTCTCTAAGCTTATCCTGTAGCGGAGTGGTGCTTAGCCAAGAAGAAGGTAGACCTATTGCCTTTTACAGCGAGAAATGGAAAGAGGTCTTTACTTTTTTTATATTAAATAAAGACAAGAGAAGAGGATATCTTGTTCCAGGGACAGAGAAGCCAAAGACAAGATGCGCAAGCAAGTCTATCAGAACGAGATACCGATACAAATACATTTATATTCTATTTCTTTCTTTTGCGATTTCAAAATGCTTTCTTTGTATCGAATAAAAGAAAAGCGAAGCGACTTTCGAATTTGTAATTTGAATTATTGAATTTGAATATAAATAAAATAAATAAATAAACGGCGTCTTCTTTCCAGCACAACAAGCAAGTTTTTATTATATATGGGAGTACATCCGAACAACTAAACACAACATTACAAAATGAACTAACAACATATTAAGTTAACATAAAGACATAGAACTTTATTAAACAAAAAAAGCCATGCATTAAAACACACTACACTACTTTGTGTCGACGGACTACTTATTTGAATCTTCTAGAAAGCTAATGTGAATTTATTCTAATTGGGGTAGCGCGGAACAATGCCACTGAGAGAATGAGCGAGTGCTGTTCAGCTCGCAGCATTTGGAGCCTGAGCTCGGCTTCCCTTATTATGCTGTCGTTTTTTTGTAGGGATCCCCAAAAGGCGAGGAGGCTCCTCTGGCGTTCGCGGAGCTGGTTCTCGACGCGTTCGATTTCTTCTCCAAGTTGAGCAAGTCTTAGTGCCATTTCCAAAGTTATCATATTCATAGCCATAGTTCCTCAAAAATGTCTTTGATTTGAATTTGATGAAGTGAAGACACTTATCGAGCCTCCATTTATAGAGTGGTAGAGTAATATCGCCATGCAGTACGAATTGCATGGCTGGCACTATAACCACGCTGCCTGTATGAACAAACACACTTTGCAGAACCGTTTCACCTAATCGATCGTGGTGAAGTCAGCAATGGATTCGGCGGATCATCCACGTCACGAATTGGATGGCAGGCACAATTCTTACTAGTTCTCCGCACTACTTTTCTGCAGTTGAAGACTATCATGCCTTTTGAATGAAAAACTGGCTGGCTCTGGCTACCTTGCGGAGCAAACAAAATATCCCCAAATCACACTGCCTGTATGAACAAACACACTTTGTACAAACAGCTTACGTAGAAAATCTTCCATGCCAATAGACCCGTGACATCCATGTACTGAGTCGTCAAATGAGCCACGTTAAGAAAGCCCAAGCTTACATGAACCATCAAAGAAAGTCCTACAAATGAAGACTTGGGCCTGTCAAGCCTGCTTTCCTCGATAGAAGCCCACAGAAGGGCCAAAACACAACAAGCCTACCCATCATCAAAGCAAGCCCAAGCCCATGCAAGAAGGACCTCATTGTCATGGAAGCCCTTTCCTTACTCCTCAATATAGTCTAGGATAACGTTTTTCTGCCCAACTCTCATGGCTTTAGGAATGGGCCCCTAAGCTAGCGCCTAATCGTCTTTCTTTTTTTTTTGTAACCTCGTGCGAGTCTAGCTCTTACAGGTCTAGGATTCCCGTTATCACTAGTCTGAGTGCCCCGAGATCCAGTGCCCGTAACGTAATATGTCTAGTCTCCTAGTGCCCTTTGGGAGGAGTATCTCCAGCTTTTTCTTTTAAGTCAGCGGTATCTCACACGCAATCTCCTGCAGAGTAAAGGTCAAAAGCATATATTATTTTATTTAAGGATTCACTACGGAAGAGGAGTACTGCTTCACTCACAGGGACATCATCGAGAAGAAGAAGCCAAGATTACTCTCGAATAAAGAAGGAAAGAGGGTTGTGACTCAAATGGATCGTTGAAAGACTGAGTCTAGGACTTGGTTGGTTGAAGACTTGCGGGGGAAATAAGTATGCGGGAGGAAGTAGCTCCAGATAATGAGCAGTAGGAGGAAAGTAAAGTATTGGAGCAAGAGGACTCGCATGTATGTGCCCATAGCAAGATGCCCTTAAGACTTAAGCATTCCCAAAATAGGATTCATGCACTAATCCACTCAAAATTATTTGATCGCACATTTCTTAGAGAACTGTACACTTCGATGAAGAAGGACCCACAGACATTCCTTATTGTTCATCTCCACAGAAGTGAAATAGCAGGATTTTATTCATTGGAGAGTGGTGCTACATGGAGTTAGGAAAAAGACGATCTCATGTGGAAGAAGGGCTAGACTGATAGAAGATCTTAAGAAGACAGGATTGGCACTTGACCTAAGAAGCTTTGAGACTCTTTTTAGAAGTTCGATAAGAGTTACTGACTTACTCCGCTCACTCAGTCTATAACCAACGGAATCTCTCTCATTCAACGACTTCTATATGTGATGGAAGAATTTCAGAAAGATTCGCAAGGCCTATTTCTTTGACTGTCCAGACTCTCGTTCTAAGGATGCCCAGGTTGAATGACTTGATTCCGATCTTTTCCAGTTCACTCAGGTCGGTACGAAGTTTGACTCTTTTCTGCAGAAAGAAGAAGCGGAAAGTCATTCATGGTAGGTTATTTCTAGATTTATTTTGAAAGAGCCAATTCCTCCGCAGAGCGAGTCCACGATAAGATAGTCCTGACCCAAGAAGAGATAGCGAGAGAGGTAGTAAAAGAAAGGAGGAGAGGCTTACCTCCCAAGTTGATGAGTTTTGGATAGATTGTTAAGATCCTCATTCGATAGAGCAATCCCAGATTCTCAATGAAAGGGCTTGTCAACCGAGTTTGACCCTCGCCCTTCACTTTAAGGCGATGCTTGCCATCCTAAGGTACTGCTAAATGGATGGATCTTATCAGAATGATAAATCATAGATCGAACCGCCGAATCGGAAAAATTGGGTGCTATCATATGTTGCCGTAGTAGTCTAAGGAGTCGTATCTTATAACCAGTAGTAGGCCCAGGTCCAATATGAAAAGATTCCGAGCACGTCTGGTCAAAGTCTATCTTGTCTTTACCACGAGTCATTTTCCTTGGCTAACAAGAATTTTCGTTTCCATTAGGTTCTTCAATTTGTTTTATCCGGAAATAAGTAAGGAGGTAAACTATATTTATCCGCTTATTGGAACTCCTTCTTTCAAAGAGACGATTTGTGAACAGACAGGAGAGAGGCTTACCAACTTTCTAAGAAGGACAGACAGGAGGGCTTGCTTACCAGGAATGGAAGACTGAAGCTTGATTGTTGCATTCATTGCCAGCGTTTGGAGGAAAGAAGAGTTGTTCCGAAGACTATCTCTTTGCATACAAGACAAAGTTCCCTTTGCCGTGCTGTGAGCGGTACTCCATCCACAGTCAACGGATCCTTTCCCGGATTCGGGTTCGTCTTAGTCTCCCTAGCGGCTTAGTCACAAGCTCTCTGCCCCATTTTTTGTTCTAGCAGAAGACAAGAGTCTAGTTGTCACGAGCGAGGACTTCGTCTTTAAATAGAAGAAGGATTCTCGAGTGCTGTCCAGCGCTTAGGGGTAATAGCCCTACCCTAAAGCTGTCAACGGTTTAGTTACCATAGCCCTAGTCTTTTAGCGGACTCAAGGTTCTAACCAGGACTTTCTCAGAACACACAATAAAGAGTGCCGTTGGCAACTCCGGTTTCGGGGTCATCTCAATAGCCTATGTCAGGTAGTTACAAGTGAGATAGATGTGTAACTAACCTCTAAAACTAAGCCAAGGCCCCGCGGAAGGGTAAGAGACGGTTATCGAGCGGTAGGCGAAAGAGTGCCTTTGTCGGCTTAGACAGAATTCCCTCGATAAGCGCTATAGAAGATGCCTATACGCGGTAGGCGAGAGATTCTACCGCGGGAAGAGCCCTAATGCGCGAGCAAGAGCTTACCATTTTCTTACACAAGCATTTCTGTACTCAGATCGGTAGGTATGGAGGTCTTTCCCAACCTCTTTAGTTAGACAATCTTCACCTCCCTCACAGTTGGGATTCCGGTCTTATGGCTAGCAGCTGCTCCTTTTATGCCCCTAGTGTCAGTTGTTCGTGGCACTTATTTCATTCTCATGGCACCTGCCTTACCTTCTATTATATTAGTAAAGGGCGAAGTGAAGTTCTCTTATTGGCATCTAGTCTAGATCGATTTCTAACAGCGGTAAGCCCGATAACAGGGAAAAAGGCAAAAAAAAACACTAGCTGATAGAGATGGCACAACTCCTTCTTCCTTCTCTGTGCGTGGCGTGGGTGTGGCTATTGATCGGATAATTGTTGTTAAAGAAGCGCCTTCCCTTCTGAAAAGAGCTGAAGTAGCCATGTTTGCAGCTCTTATGCCTGCAACGGAAAGAGCATTTGCGTATACGACATCTCATTCGGGGTGGGGATCGCTCCTTTTGTTCAATGTAGGCTCTTTTTCTAAAGAGTGGTTTTGATACCCTCTCGTCACTCCCTTGCTTGACAGTGAGGGAATCCTAAGTACGTCATTTCACCAAGCAGTCCTTCCTGCACTGAAAGGGGGGAAGCATCCAATTCCATACCTCCCTCCCTATTGAATGGAGTTACCCTATTATTCCAATTTTATGAAAGAAGTCCTTCTCTAACAAATCTACCAAGGAAAGATGCCACAAATCGGATTCTGTAACCTACTACCTTCGGGTTACTTTCCTTAATCCCAGAAGTGACGGAACTATCTTCCCTTCCGAAAAGAGCTAAATCGACTGGGGATCTTAGCAGCATCGCTTATTCCTCCAACGTCTTCTTCTTCTTAAATAGCAATAGCATCGGAGTCGTGAACAAGAACAAGAGCGATCAGCTTCAGATGAGAACTCGAAGTCAACTTCAACTACTGGCTTTCCTCGTTCGATCTCAGTAATCGTAAAATGAAGAAGTGGAAGCGGCCCCTCGATGGGTAAGATGCAGCTCTCATTTATTTATTATATTCTCCGGCTAGGTTCCTTTAACAACATCCTTCGTTTCCCACCTCTTCCATTCAGTTTGGTCTCAAGAGGACTCATATGCCTGAAAAAGCCCTTAAGCGGGCAAATCAATGACATCCCGAAACGGAGCATCATCTGAGCCCGACAGCATCCTTGTCCTTGACAGTTGGATTAGCCGAGCCGAGGAACCCAGCATTTCATTGAACCAATTTGAGTCCTCAACTTGACCCCATGTTGCTTAAATTTCTCTTCTCTGCCCTTGCTGACGATCTTTACCATAAGCAGCTCACGTAGATTGATTATTAGAGAACTTGGCCTTAAAATATCAAATTAATAAAGTCTGAAAGTTGACGATGTCGATTCTACATTCAGGTGTCAAATGTGATGCTGTACCTGGTCTTTCCAGACCTCTCTTTTGGTACAACGAGAAGGAGTTTACTATGGTCAGTGCAGTGAGATTTGTGGAACTAATCATGCTCTCAGAGGCAAGGAAGGAGAGAAAGCGACTCCCCGAGAGAGAGTAGCACCCGGTCCGAGAGAGAAGAACTTCTCTCTTAGACAAGACAATTAGTAAGGCAGCGCTCTTCTAGTAGCAACCTCTCCTTAGGTCTGAGACCTCGTTGAAGAAAGAATATCATATAATAAATAATAAAGAACAGTCTTCGCCTTGTAGAATCTTCCTGGTCTAAGTCCGAGAGATTTTTTTTTTGAAGTCTACCTGAGTACAAGATCGGAAAGTTTGCTTACAAAAGCCATTCTTGAAGAAGAGAGGTTCTGACTAGACAAAGAGCAAGAATGGAACCAACGACTTATTTTTGTTCACAATCGGTTGTCAGCAAAGAAGATGGTCTTCGTTGGCTAGCT